AACTCATAGGGAAGAAAATAGATTTATGGATGGAATCAAATATGCAGTATTTACAGACAAAAGTATTCGGTTATTGGTGAAAAATCAATATACTTCTAATGTCGAATCAGGATCAACTAGGACAGAAATAAAGCATTGGGTCGAACTCTTCTTTGGTGTCAAGGTAAAAGCTATGAATAGTCATCGACTCCCTAATACCTAAAAAAAAGTTCCGTCTATGGAGCCTAAAGCTTAAACCATGGCATGGCAGTAAGTTGGCCGTTTCTCTTGCCCAGCCTTCGCCTTCTTCAGTGGCCAAGTTGAAGCGTTCAACGGTTCTTCGGCCTACCACCTTTCTTTTTCAAGGTTGAGCTTGTTCAATTGAAGCGTCTGCTATGCTGCCCTGTGAACTGTCAGTTCACAGCCGAGGACTTTCTTTTTTTTAGCTACCGGCCCAAACAAAAGAGAGACGCCTGAAGATCGATCGATTGATTGGATTGCAGTACGAAGGGGTTGATTGAAGTGTGAGATCCGCCCAAGACTAAGGCCGAGCAACTAGCTGCCTAAGGATTGGACGTCTATCTATCTCACCACGCTCTCCTACTCCCTAAGAAGGAATGCTCTGCTCATCTTTCTTACGGCTCGTTACCGCAGCGCTCGTTCACCCCTTCGGCTTCTTCAATTCAAAAGGGTAGTGTCTTTTTCCTTTTTTTATTGGTAAATAGCGTCTTGAAGCGAAGGCATATTTGTTTGAACGAAAGAGATGCCGGGTCGGTCAATTGCATTAGGTAGGAGATGCAGGACCTGTCTTAACCGCAAGTGCATTCGCTATTCGATTCCACCAAATTTTTATTCCATTGTTTGTATTTATTCTTTACTTTTAAGTGAAAGGGGGGGTGAGAAAGGGTTCTTCTTCTCTATGTCGCCGTCTCATCAATGAGTGTAGATTGATAGAGATGGCTTTTGTGCCGGTCAATCTGTATCCCATTCTTCAGGTATAGTTTTGTTTGATCACAGATCGGCGGGTGATCCGTCCTTTCTCCCCCTTTCGTCAGTCGTCTTGATCCGCCAGAGGGTCTTGAGCTAGCTTCCTTGAAGAGGCTTGATGGGAAAGAGAGGTGAAGAAGGAGAACCTCCGGATTGACGGGAAATTTTGGCATTAAGGGTGGTGCTAGGGCTCAAGACCATTTGGAAGGGGGAGTTGGATCATAAAGAATAGTTTTTTCCTTTGTTTGAAGAGGAACAATCCTACCGGACTCATTTGAGATAGGAATGGCTAAACTTTTTTTCCCAGGAAGAAAGCTAATGAAAGCAAAGGTCAAGAAGATCTAGAAGTTAGTAAAAAGATCGCTGTTCTCCATCGTACTATGATTGCTAGATGGCATTCCAAGCTCCTTCATCTAATTCCTAGACAACGGGAATGAGTAGTAGTGCGTTTGAGGGTATGGAGAATTTGTTCATCGAGTCTTTCCAGAAGTTATATAAATTGGATTGGCGCCCGTCACTGTTTTGGGTGACTTTTTCGTGCTTGTCCTTGGAAATCAGAGAAAAATGTTCAGCCCCTTTTTTCTAAAGAAGAGATTGAAGAAGCGGTTTTCAATCTAGGGGAGATCTGAAAAATCTAATAATCAAATAGGAAAGACGATGGTTTCTCTTTAGGGTTTCTTCAGGCTTGATGGGCTTTGTTAGAAGTGGATCTCATCAAGTTATGGAGGAGTGTTGGCATTGAAAAAGCTGCTGTGGGTATTCAAATACCTAATGATTGACAAGCCTGCGCGGTTCGGGTTTTTTCACCCTGCAGCCCAATTCAATTGGATAAGTGCATTTGAACAAGACCTCTTGGTACTTATCCTTTAAGAAAGGCTCGAGAGACCTACTTGCCACGTGGAAAGAGGCCATTAGCCAAAAAAACTGTGATAAGATCTCAAAAGAGAGAAGAGTCTTCGAATCCGGGTCCCCTACGATACTTGGCACGAAGCCATGGGTCCTCAGGGAGATTGGAAGAGAAATCCGATCTCCACTCTCTCAAAGAAAGACGAAGGCTATAAATAGGATATATAAACCTCACATATACATGCGCACAAGTTTTTTTACAAACGACTTCACACTTGGAGCTTTGAAGTTGGCTTTTCCCCTTTCTCCCTATCCATCCCATCGACATCGACTCTTTCGGCTACCTTTTATGCAGCTGACCTATATGCGGCTGTGCTGTTCGCTCTCCCGAGACCCTTTCTTTTCTTCCTCGTTGATTAAGACGTATCAAAGAGACAAAGCCAATTCGGATTTCACTTGACTTCAATCGGAATCGGAGGGGTAGCTCCTAGCCTCAGAGGTGAGGAACCCGGGGGAAAAAGAAGACATGAATAGACTGTTTCCCCAACTCAATTCCCTGAAGTCAGGGCGGGTTCACTCTATGACGTAGTTTTTCCCGATTCGATGGGCAAGCTCAGCCTAAAAGAAAAAGGGCTTTTCGCTCAACTCCAACAAGTGAAAGTCAAGCAGTGGAACTAATTGCCGAAGCCCTTGAAGCTGCTCTTGCTGACTTCCCATCCTCGGGTAGGTCAATCAATCCCGTTCTTTTCTCAGTCTAAGCCCCTAAATGCGAATCTTTCCTTTGACATGAGCCCGACGCCGACGGACGGTCAAGCTTAGCTTCTCGGCTTCCTTGCCTCATAATAGCGCAAAGCCGGACGGATGAATAGTCGAATCCTCCTCCGCCGATGGTTTGATAGTTGCTATCGATCCTGAACCTCTTGGGCACAGCTCAAGCTAGTTTCAGAGGTTCCGCTCATCTCTCTTTGTTTGAGCGGTTGAACTTCTTGAATACGAATACAAGGAAGGCTTTTCAAAAGAGAGCTCAGATTCTCTTCTTCTGTGTTTGACTGAAACTTCAAGCCCACTGGCATTCACAGACCTATATGACAAGATAGTCTTGGTCATGGAATTGGTGAACCAGGTACCTTAGAAAGAGTCTTCCCGTATTTCCCTTATTTATAGTGGGGTGGGACCTCCTCTAAGAAAGCTATGCAGTCACCCATGCCATGACATGGCCAATCAATGCTTTGACCGCTAGCCCTAGCCCTAGTGTTTTTGTGTTTGAAAGAAAGTGCCATTCCACTTGAATCCACTATCTAATCTCAGTCTATGTTGGGACAAACCCCTCTATCCCACTCTCGTTCTCGTCAGTGATGATATGATGGGCTAGCTCGTCTGAATAGTAAAAGCTCGGACACTGAGGCTGAGGAAGGGCTTGACCTAGGAGAGCAAGACAGATATGCTGAAAACATGACATTCTCTGCCTCCCTTCTTCTTTTTTGTCAGATCGATAGCGGACTCTTTGCTCTCAGCCGGACTGGCACGAGTGCTGGAAAAATTGAATAAAGAGGACTTCCCCGATTAGATTAGAGATAGAATATCCGGTGCGACAGAATCAATGAAAAGGGATGCCGCTTCCATTCAACTAGAATCAACTATCGTCAGTGATTTGATTTGAGATTGTGATTCTATTAGTAATCGCCGGAACTCGTCCTTGCCTGAACTCGGCCGTCAAAGTCAGATCTTCAAATGACGTATACGAGAGAGTTGAACCAACGGCTTCTGAGCTCACGGTTTGAGAGTGGCTTTCCGCTCCTCTCCCGGTGTTAGCTTCGCTCCTCTCCTTATTAGTCTTTTGGCTAAAGCTCCTGAGCTTTGGGGATTAAGGTTTACTTTTCTTAGGCTGAGAAGCGATATGCTATTGAATGCGTTGCAATGGATGGGAGGATAGCGAGACTTGCTGCCGGAAAGAGCTCATTAGAGGCATTCCACTTCCAATGAGATATCTATGGCTTCATGATGGCATTGAGATAGCTTTGCTCTGTAGACAGAGTGACGTTTAGTAAGGAGCGAAGGATAGAAGGGATTCAAAGGGAAATACTAATGTTTAGCAATCCATTTTGAATCCAGCTGCCATTTCGCGTCATACCAGAAAGATAGGTAGCTTATGTCAGTCACCCGGGAGGAAGGAAATGAATATTGTTTAGATATCCTCGCCAAAGCAACTTTTAGATGTCTGCCTCTTTTGGACAGTTAACTTCTTTTTCCGGGGAGGCGGTGTAGTCAGAATGTGAAGGCAAGAACCTAAAGGTAGAAAGCAAGGACGACACTTGTCAAAACTATTAGCAGATCGGCTTCAACAGGAAAGTAATGCTCTTGATCTCGAAATGGAAGGTATGCTGCTATACGAACTGGTGGAGATGCTAGGCAAGGTGGGTCCTAACTAAAAACTGGCTCTCTATCTAAGTGGTAGTAGGTGGGAAGAAAAAGGCTCTGCTCCTGCCTTAGCGCACAAGCACTAAGCAAGTAAACTACCTTTATCGTTGCTTCTGTCTGACGCTTCCTCTGCTACAACTAGTCTTACTTCCACTGCTGCGTCAGGATGATTTTGAACTAGGCCTTATGCTGCTGGTGGAGGAGAGCGAAGCAGACAGATTGATAGGTCAAAAGAAAGAGAAAGATTAGTCTTACGTCGCTGAGATAGTCCCACCCTTATCTATCGGGCAGGAACTTCCAAACCCTGTACTTGCTATCGAGAAGTAGTAAATCAGCCTTGCTTTTGGTAAAAAAGAGAAAGTCTGTCCATTCAAAGAGTCACTTTTCGAATCCTATTGCTTATAGAAAAGAGTTTGATCTTCCCCGAGTGACGTTCAATAAGGAATAAGGCTGTGACTGTGGAACTTTCTCCGACTCTTCAAGCCCATTAGCATCCGAAGACCATCTTCGCCCTGACATTCATCTCTCCCATCTTTCTGGCTGAACCTCATTCCAGTCTTATTTTTTTTGATTTGAGTTCCCGGCTCGGGGCTAGGTCAAATAAAACTAGAACGTCAAAGAAGAGCTATAACTCAGACACGGGAAGTCAATCATCAACTCAATCTATCGAAGAAAAGAGAACGAACTAAAGTACCAAAGTACCATGCGGATTTATGAAACTGATGCAATTGAATCTATTCTGCAAAAATTTCTAACAATGAAAAGAAAGAGAAGCACTGATATCAATTCATTCATTGATCCCTCCTTTTTTTCTTTCAAGATTCTTTGTGCCAAATAATCATGTTGAGAAAGCTATTCCCGATATAACTCGAAAGGATAAAAGGAGGCAGTGACCAGCCGGTCAAGCGATTACTGAAAGCAATGCTTTCAGCACGATAAAAGTAGAACTCAGTACCTCGAGATGACTGTAACGAGGACTAATCTTTTACCTTATTTACCAACCAAAAACTCCAGAGATCCGGATCCTTGCACGAGCATAATCTAATGTAATATCTCTAACCAGCTATTAAAATGATGGAGGAATCCAAGCTGACGCTGTATGTTCCACTGAGATCAGCAAGCTTTCGTTATTTTGAGTTTCGGTCAAAATAGTGGAAAAGAAAAAACAACCTCGATGTCGGCGGGCACCCTAAGGAAAAGTGGTCGCACTAGTCGTGTTCTAGGAGATCTTTTTGCCTACATGAAGGGCAGCCGCTTTATCTTTCTGCTATTAACAACCTCGGATTTGTATTTCTTTGTTTTTTCTATTTGGAGTATCAGCTTAGTAAAAGCAGTTTCTTTCTGCTCACCAGAGTTCGCGAATGCACTCAATTTTAGGGTTTCCCCTCTTAGTGACATAATCCAATCAAGGATTAAAACCTTTTTGGTAGCCATGTCGGTATCCATACGTATGAGCACCTCTCCTATGGAAAAGTCTGACGCATCCGTCAGCACCTCGTGGCGGCTGGCTTCGTGTGGTCAGGGAGTTTCAACACAACATTGGCTCTTTCTCAGTCGTGGGTAATCAAACAATTGGATGTCAAGAATGCATTTTGACATGGTGTTTTGCAGTAGGGTTATCCTGGCTTTATTGATCCTCATTATCCCGATCCAAGCCAAGCACAATTATGGATTGCACGATATTCCTTACTACTATTGTTTTTCTTCTAGTGAGATTGCGCTTGCTTAAAAATAAAAGATAGGCCCCTGGAGATACCATCTGCACACGAGAGAGAGGACACTTTTGTTCTCAACTCACTCATAGAGGGGAACTGAGGCATAATTTCACAAATGGTACAACCTCTTTGAGACTTAGATCATTAGAGACTCTATCTCCTATGGGGGCATCTTCGTTTCGAAGGGCCGCGCCAACGCAATAGAAGAGATGGCGAGCCCAACAGAATAAGCACTATAAGGCAGTGAAGTCAGGAGCTTTTCGATTTTCACCGTTCAAACTGGAGGTCTTTCCCAGGGATCACTCAAAACCGGGTTTATTTTATACCTTTTTTGTGCCCGAATTACTGAATCTTTCTTTTGCCATTCGTTCCGAGCCGTCGGATGCAAGTTCTTTTAGAAACTTTCCATGTTTCTTAGGCCAGTTGCAGAGCTGAGACGGTCTGGAAGATCATCTTTCGCTTCTTTCGCCACTTGATCGATCATCGCTTTCTTATATGGCGAGGAGCTTTCAGTAGTGTAGTGAGATCCTGTGGAGACAGAGGATAATGTTGGGGCAAAGCAAGCGTTGATCATTGATCTACTCTCAGACTGTGCCATGATCTATGGGTATACTTCACCAGCCACTAATTAATCTTAGACAGTTTCTGACATGACCAGAGATAGGAAGCATTCTTAATGACCATACGCTCCTATGGGCTTCTATTGATTGGTCCATGAACCATGGTTTTATCTCAACGGTAGAATAAATTCCCACTAAAAATAAATAGTAAAGAGATGCCCCAGAATCGGACGCAAGAGAAGAGTAACCTTTCGCAAAATCAGATGCTTCACATTGGTAATAAGGCTGCCTGCAGTCAGTAAATAGATGATCCCCCCAGGTAGCAATCTTCTAAATTATTCTGCCCTTGCTCGCTTAGCGGCGGAGTATAATTTTTGTTAAGGATCTCGCTCACTGCTCCGGCTAAGTAAAACTCTATAAACAATAAACAGAAATACGTAGTCACACGAGCGGGCTGCTACTCACAGCTCGTATACGAAAGAGCGGAATAGTTAGCTTTTTAACTTAAAGGCATTACGGTAGTGCTTCTCTCGAAAGAAGCAGCGAGGTTGTCCGGAAGAGAGCAGCCATGCGCAACGAAAGCGCTTAAGATATTTCAAGACCCAAGAAGAGCATTTAAAACTTTAGGTAGATTCCTTTTGATCTAAGGATGACAAAAAGAAAAAAAAAAGCAATAGCACGGAAAGGAGGATAGAATTCGTGCGCTACCTTCTCCCCAAGGTCTCTTTCTTACTTAGTGCTTGTGCTAAGGACTCCTCGGTCTTCTTGGACTTTGATTGACTGAACTACAGTGGCTTGATTTTGATTTCGGGGTCCGGATATGTATGTAGGCAAGTCCAATACCAGAAAAAAGTTGGACCCGCAGGTGTATGATTCAGTATCAGCAAAGATGAAGTAAGCAAAGACTACCGGTAGACTTTTTTTGGTGCATTCTTCTCTAAGTCAGTTCTTTCTTTACGAAGAGGTTTTTTTATCAATGTCATTATCTTCTTCCTCGTCTCGGGAAAGGAACCCATACCAGTCTCGATCTCCTCGACAAAGAAAGATTATGATTTTTTATTTTCTTCTTTGGTAGTAGGAAAGTATTAGAATGATAGCCTAAAATTCCTGAGATCCGTGGTTTAGAAAATTTAGAGCTTAGCCTTCTATCTCAACGAAATGCAAAGACCATATCCTGGCACAATGACTCATTTTTTACAAGGGCTCATCCCTTAATGTCATGCCTAAACCTAAATAAATTTTGAATTGCTAGTATAAATATAACTATATAAATATCATATTTGATGTATCTGCTCTCTATAGCTATTCGATCCAATGAAATAAATGTCTTTCGTTTTATCTTTCTCCACATCGTGGAGTATAATTTCCTCCCAATTTCAGTAAAATCGAGCTAAACTAAAATAGAAAAATAGAACGTCTTACTCACGAGTGGCCCTTTCTTTATTAACAGCCTATTACGAAAGCTTAGCTTACCTTATTCATTCGTTTTTGCGAGTGCGAAATCCTGTAAAGAAATTCCTTCGAGACATAAAGAATAAAAGACTTTCAAAAAGATAACATTTACTTTACCTTAATCAGGTACCTAAAATAATAAAGTACTAGACAGAACGACGTCTTATTTACATTTTTAAAGCGAGAAAAACACGGTCTTGAGACTCTTTGATGCCTTGTTTTGTTGTCGTAAATAAAGAAATGAGTAAAGGGATAGGAGTGAAAGTGGAGTTCCTTTTAAGGAGTTTTACACTGCCTAAGGACAGACCCGCTCACGATCTACGTCAGGGAAAGTAGCCCCAGATAGGGGAATATTGGTTCAAATCCAATTCGTGAGAAAAGAGATAGTTTGAATAAAGCGTCGCCCCAGGATGGATTGAATTCATTCTCCCTCTTCCAGGTCGAGTATGAAGCTATATCTAAGGAGACAGTCTGCCAAGTGAGCGCGAAGGTAAGACCATCTCGCGTCTATCTTCTTGTTGTTCAAAAGGAGCTTCTCATTCAGAAGGAAAGCATATGACATATAGAAAGAAAAAAAGAAGAGCTTAATGACACCTCATAGAAGCCTTCAAGAAGCGTTAAAGAATCGAAGGGAAAAAAGAAAAAGAGGAAGATGCTCGTACTAGCTCCAAGAGCTCAAGCAACTCTATCAGTAGACGGTGCCCTACATCTCCCTGTCCTACTTATCCCGCTTCTCTTTTTAGCAAGCAAGTAGGTCTGCGAAAGCAAGCGTAAGAGCGGATCTATCCTCAACGCAAGGGGAATTGCTTCCTTACTCTATATAGTAAGAAGTTTCACACCTTTCTTCGATGTAGTAGTTGCGTAGGAACTTAAGGCCATCGCCCGCTACTCTGATGAACTCAGATCGCTATGGTCGAAAATCAGGCATTTTCTCCTACACATCACGTCATGTCAAGTCAATCGTTAATGTTAACGCTTTCCTTAAAGCTGTTGCCGTTCACGTTCACTAACTCAAGTTAGGGATGCAGCGAGCGGAACTGAAAGCATATATCCGGAATAGGAGTCAGCCGTGGAATCACCCACCGAAACAGAGAATCTGGTTCTTTCTCCTTACTCTAACAAGCAAGCAAGTAAACTACCTTCGCTTCTAAAGAAGACAGGGAAAAGATACAGAGTCAATCTCATGATTGTTCTTATTCTGCTTTCCATCCCGGTCTCGAGCTACCGTACCCTAAAGCTTCTTTCTTTCCTCCCCGCTCCGTGGCCGATTGGGGCAGGATGGCTACGACATTCTTCTGGGCCTCTCAAGGAAGTCTTTTGCGTGGCTACGCTCCTCTCCCTAAGGTCGAGCTACTACGTTCCTCTCTAGTTAAATAGAAGTGGTTCGAATTGATCTCTTCCCAGGAATACTTCTTAGAAGGGAACTGAATAAGTCAGATAGACTTAAAGGAATGTTACGTACTAAGGAAGAAGAATAAGTGCGCTTACTGATTGAATTGCTAACAGCGGATCTCCTTCTGCTCTACCTTGAACTAGACGGTAAAGAAATCTCCCCACTCAATCAATATCCATTAGCTGAGGACTTTCTGACTGGAGAAAGGAATGTTACGTACGCTTTCAAAGGGCTTTATGCGCTACCTGCTCTTTTCTCTAGTTTCCCAGTAAAAATCTTAGCTCACTAGGCGCTTCTCCCTTCTGATCTTATTTGAAGTTCAATTCAACTCGATCCAAGGCAGAAAGGTGCACTGCAACTGAAGAGGGACTTGCTATAGATGTAAAAAGCAGCGAAAAGGACACGAATCCTTGTCCTTCACCAGGATCAAGACCACTACCCGTGAGATAGATGAGATAAGAAGTAGGGCAGGACTAGGGCACTTCACTCACCTTAGAGTGAAAGAGGTGATTACAGAAAAGTAGTGTAGTTCGCACTACCTATCTGGAATCAGTTTAGCTTCGAGTTGTGACACACGCTACTATCGCTCTGCTTGCTGCTTTCACTCGGTGATTTTCACTACTCTGACTCTCTTTGTTCTGTGATCTACTGGATCTCCCTTTCGCTACCTGGAGCGAGGTATTTCCTTATACTAGATAACGTACGCACAGGTGATCTAATTAATGGGCTAGCTGAACTTGAACTAATAAGGCTTGATTTGATTGCCCTGTGGGAGAAGTTGAATCTTTCTAGGTCGCATTCGATCGTCAGATATTCTTAGACGCAGTTGAACAGGAGCAAGAACAGCTACCGATTCTACCTAATCCACTTCTGACCACGGACTGACTCAAGCACCAAGACCTACTGCTCTTCCGACAACCGATGAAAGGGCTCCTTCTTCTCTGCCTCCCCTCGGAGGAACTCCCTTAAGCCCGGCCCGGAAGTGATTTCCTTTTGTTTCAATGGCAGCTGGTATCTGGTTCAATATTCTGACGATTCCATTCCTGCGTATGATGATGCCTGGCCTCTTTGTCACGCTAGGAGGGACGAATGCTTTCTATCAAGTGCCCCTTTCCCTTTCTTTCTCGATCAATGTATAGAATCCTTCTTAAAAGACAAGGCATAAGCTGCTCTCAAAATAGGTCGGTAGGTACTTCCTATAGTTAAAGAGTGAGAGTACTTTGGTTCCGTCCATTAGTTCGATGACTTCGCCTTGAAGTTTAATATAGGTGCATCGTCCTATTCTAGTATATACACACATAGGAAAGGAAAGGTGCGACAAAGAAACTCTTTATGAGCATAGTGGTCTAGTTTAGTCCTAACACATTCTCCTTTACTCATTCACTCCGAACCTTCCTTAAGACGGTGACCAGACAAGGAAAACCTATAGCGCACAACATCAGGCAATTGCTTTCTTTTGCTCTTCCCTAGATTCACTGGGAATATCTTAGCCCAGGTATCAAAGATGACTTCGTTCGTGACCATTACCAGTTGAATCACCCGGGAGAAAACCGTAACTTTGAATACACTAAGAAGGCTTTCTCCTTAGTAATTTCTTTAGCAGTTACCATAGGCATCCATTCATCTTTATGCCGAGCTTCATCTTTCTAGTACAATCCCGTCCGTAACCCTGATCTGGCAGCAAAGAAGTAAGAAAGAATCAATGCCTATTCCTAATTTCGCTGAGCTTCCTATTGATATTTTGATATTGAGTGTTGCCATCCCGACCTTCAGAAGAGAAGGTAGCAAGAAATTCCTCAATCTCTTACTGCATCTGATCCTGTAGTAGCTAATCATTACAGTTTCATTCCCAAGGAAGAGGCTTACATAATTCCCATAAGTTGTAGTCTCAGGGCCTATCTATAGGGCAAAACAGAACATAATCTAGCAATTGAGCCTTAGATGAACCCTGGGAAGATAAAGACTAAATTCAGTAGGCTCGGGGAAAGCGTCAGATCTGACTATTGAGATTTTCTTACGTGCAAGCCTTTTGGCCAGAAGCAAGAAACAAGTAGTAGGAAAGCAACTAATCAGACTTCGTCCGTGCCCTGGTCATTGAACTACTAGAGCAGAAGACAAAGAAGAGCTTTACGAAGAGTCAAGTAAGAAATAAGAAAGACCTTAGGCCTGGAAGGAAGCCAGTATGAATCCTTTCTCTTAAGTTAAACGGGAGAGAGAGCAGCCTGATAATCTCAACCCGTAAAAGCCATATTCTCAGTCTAATGCCAGGGAATCTATGTCTACTCCCAGGGGAATCAATTAAGATTCTCCGCCTAGTCCAGCCTATGATCTCTTAGTCCCAAATGGGATCAAACCTTAACGCCTGAGGCGTTAGAGAAGAACCCGAGTGAAAAGGCAGGTATGAAGTCAGAAGCGGGAAGACTTAGAAGGCAGGATTGAAGTAAGAAGCTAGAAAGTAGTCTGATTCCCTTCGTGACCAATACAGCTCAAATGCCCCCTATTCCTCATTAGTTCTTGAATTTGAATTGAGTCTGATCTTCCTATTCGGATTAAGTTAGAGGCAAAAGATCACGCAATCTCGCTCTTGAGCTCATCCCGCCGATTCATCCGGAAGTTGAGGAAGTAGCTAACATCTCAGTAGGCTCTGACAGGCAAGCCCGGTAAAGATAGAAGTTAATAAAGACCTGCAAAAGCATCTTTAAAGGTGGGCAAGGCAGCCATTAGAAAAGAAAGGTCTTGACTCAGTCCCGCTCTCTGTCCCCTAGGAAGATACTGACTAAGTTGCAGTTGAGGAGTCAGTTTCGAGCATTGGCAGGGAAGTAGGCAAGGATTTCGAGTTACTGCTTTCGGGGGGAGATTCAAAGTTCTATCTATTGAGTTACGATTCCGTCAGGAAGAAAGAGTTCAGCTTTAAAGTCAAGTTCGAAAGGAAGATTTTCAACCATTCCCGTCCTTGGATTAAGACTGATAGTTAGGGGGCCCAAGACCCTAATAATCCTTTTCTAAACCCTATTTGAATCAATTCAACATCTCTGATCCGGGAACAGACGTAGGCAAAGCCGTAGAAGAGGCTACAAAGTAGTAAATGCCCTTTAATATCATCTTCTCCTCTATCCGCTAACAGACTGAGGAAATGGTTGCAGCAGTTGAGGATGTTGCCGTCTTTGTCTTGACTTAGAGTTGTTTTATCCGCTCAAGAAAGGCTTGCAACAAGAAAATAGACAGATTAATCTCAGCATCTGCTAAATTAGTAATTGCATTCTTTCTTACCGCAGTAAGGGGGATTTCATCAAAGAGTTAGAATGACTTTTCCCTGCAAATTTGGCAGTGATTACCCGGGATCCGTAATTGATTATATTTAAGGCTTTTCATCAGTAAGAGTTACGGAGCAAGAGAGAAGAATAGTCAGAGAAGCCTGCACTCTCCAATAGGATAATAGTCCGATCAGACTCTTTCTCTCGCTTCAAGCTAACATTTAATAGTTGCTTGCTTTGAATCCAAGGCTGCTACTTCCTAAGAAAGAGTTCCCACGGAGTTGAGTTGATCTGTTAGAGGATCCTATTAATCTGCTAAAGTTTAAAGTAGCGGATTCTCTAGTTAGTTCCCCTGGATCAGTTAAGAGACGAGAATAGGCAGTGATTCATCAATGGGATACGGAGGTGAATCCCTGGGATTTTTATGTCCGCGCGAGGCTTCCCGTAGTATATAAAGAAAAAAGTAGGAAATTGGGATTGAAAGCAATTGCGGACAATTCATTTCTCGCTGTCGACGAGAGGCTTTGTGCTCTTCGCTTTGACGCAGTCTGGGGGCCGGCCTTTGGTGATACGTTCTTTCTGACGTGGATGGCCGTTGATGACTCAGATGACGAAGGAGGACATCACGATGAGAGGGGTTTTTGTAGGGCGCTAGTAGGAAGGTTCGCCAGCGAAAGGTGCTGGAACAGCTTTTTCAAGAAGTCTTACTACCATTGCAGCTCACCCTAGTATGAAGTAAGTGAAGAAGCAGCCATACCAATACCAGAATTGTCATCCCTTGTTTCCCTCACTCAACATGAGAAATGGGAAAAGCGCTTTAATTGGCCTTGAAAAATCCTATTAGCCCCGTAGAATTGAAAAGCAGCGGGCTGTCCTGTAGTAAGAAGGTTCCAAAGGATCGGCAAAGAAGCCCTTTCTTTCTGGCCTAAATCAAGTTTTCTTTCTATCGCCTACATCACTCCTTTTCGTTAACGGATCTGACGACCTGCAAAACAACTTTGAAGCCCCATTCTCTGTAGGAAGTATAATAGAAGGTTACCCGAATCGATTGGTAACTCGAGCCTTGTCGTGCTTTCTGGGGGCAGGGATGATCTTTGGAAGATATCTTTTACGAAATAATCCTTTCTGCGATCAAGGTTGATGACTAGTGAACGTCATAAGAGTTTTCCAATCCCAGGAGTCGATCGGACGGATGCCTTTAAGGCCAGGTTTTTCGCAGAAAGCTCTCGATTCGATTTAGAATGAATTTTTCCTCGATTTTGTCGACTTTTTTCTACAAAGAATCTGACTATATATTAAGAAATAGCACTCTCAGATTATCTTAGCCACAAAAAGCTTATCGGTCTGGCCGGCGAATGACTGCTCCAGAAAGACATTGTAAGTTAATACGTATTTATTATATCGTAATGGGCGTAAATAGCGCCTCTATAACAACGGATATGAGGCGCGATAATTCAAGCTATTTACCGTTGGCATACGCTTATTTTGCTTTCAAGCCGTCAGCTGTGGAAAAACGTGTAGTAGTAGCGTCACTCCGCGTGCCAGCTTCGCCCCTATTGCCAAACGAAAATTCCTACAACGAATGAGAGAGATCAGACTGGTAGCGGCGTCGAGAGAGATTCCTTTGTGGAAAGAGAAAGTTAGAAAAGATTCATTGTTTAAAGGGGAATCAGATCATAGAACCATTCTTTCACCGTTCTACTGCTTCAACTATCGAAAGCGCAGAAAGTGGAAGAACTGGACGAAGGCAGTTAAGAATGGAATAACCGTAGTCATTCCATTGAAGCTCACCCTAACCTCCAGAATAAGACCACTAAAGCCCAGTAAGACTTTCATCTCTCTTTGCCTGCATTTCTAAACTCACTCTGAAAATACAGAAAGAAATGAAATTTTTAAACGAAAGTAGCCCAAGGATTTCAAAGCCCGGACAGACAGTCAATAAAGTAAATATGAAAGCAGGTTAATTCCATTGAAGCTGGCACCACAAAGTGAAGAAGAAGAATAAGACCACGAAGCACCAGTTTACCACAGCTGTCATCACTACGGAAAAACCTGAGATTTCCCTCAAAATGGGAAATTGATTGGTTCTGAGAATTGCTTCTCACTTTCACCACGTACCACGTTCATGCGAACTTCACTTTGATTGACGAAAAACTAGGGTTAAGAAAAGAAGGATGTCACCAAGCTCAAGCGGAAACATTGACCCAACTCTACTTTCCTTACTCGAACCTTCAGCTTCTACCCTATGAGGGTATTACACTTCCTCTTTGAAGATAAACTCAATCGTGTCAGGATCGGGATTGAGAGTCCTCCAGTCTGACTTGGCAAGTAAATCAATCACTATATCCAAAGAATTTCAAGTGTAAGGTATTTCCAAGAGATGAAACCTCTCAACAAAGTCTTTCCCATGGAACTTGCAATAAACAGGCGAAATATCGGTCACCAAAACTGGCAATAAAGGTTGAATCTGAAACACTTTATCCAATAACGCATGATCCCATGCTTGAAGGATAAATGGGCGGGCGAGACAATGACAGCGAAAGGGAAATGACGGGGCGATCGAAGACCTAAGCGTTGTAGATCCTCTAAGAAGACAGGCAGGCTAACTGACTTGGGTGCATACTAGTTATTAAAAGCGGATTATCCGAACTAAGGTTGCAACAAGACAAGAGCCGGGGCTTCAGTTGGGGCAAGCATAGTCCTCGGTAAATCTTTTTCTTTCGATGATTTCCCTTTAGTCGATAGATAAGTGAACTCCTCTGGACACATTTTCTATTCTTCCCAGGTATCTTCCCTGGTCATTTAGTCGAGTCGATGGGATTATAAATTCCTTGACTTCACAGAGTAGAGTCACTCAGCTTACTTCTTTGAGACCATGCCAAAGAAATGTTGCTGTCGTGGTATGAGCTTCAACGGACTAGGCGGATTGGGCTTTCGATTAAAAATAGGACGGATTTCTATATTTGGCTATTTCTTTTCCCAAGTCAAGTAGGACAGGCTACCAAGGAAAGGACCAAATGAGCATCAGGTAAGATGCCATTGTGATCGTTGGAGGAAGGGACGAAGGTAATCGGGCGAGATGTCTGATACCACAGCGAAGAGGGAAGTGAAGTTCGCATCGAAGAATCCCTTCTTAAGGGAGAAGTCTATCAACGCCCAAGATCGACAGTTTGAAAAAGGTCCCGAAAAGGTCAACTCCTGCGCCTCTATCATTTGGCCGAGAAAGGCTTGGCATAATATGAGAGGATAGAAGTACGAAGGGCGCTCCAGCTATGTGCCATTGATGTAAGTCCTGAACCCTGATAGAAGATACTGCAGTTTTCTGCTACTTACCTAACTAACCCTTAACTCGCAACTTTTATTACGCTCGTTCCCTATGCTATGGTCGAGCACTTCGTTCATGAGTTGCTATCGCTTTAGCTGTTATAACTATAACTTAAGCTATCTTTTCGAGTTAAAACTGCTTAGAGCTTTTAGGGCAAAGTAGAAAGAGCTTATTTATTCGTCGATAACAAGCCTTTATTCAAAAAGGAATAGAACCGGAAGCTTTGATGGTAGTAAAGTCAGTCCATCTGCACTATAAAGACAGACAGATTCTCTCTATTCTTCGTATCGCCGCTTTATATAAGCTCCAGTGAAGCAATGCAAGACAGATGGATAGAGGGATACTAATACTATAAGAGGACCTACTCCTTCTATTCTCTTTCCCATCAAGCTATGCATGCTTACCTGAAAGTCCTTCTTTAAAGGCAGAATTTCATTCCGGTATGATCTTCCCCCTACAGAGGCTAAGCGGTGGATCTTGCACTTCACTTGAATAGTGTCTTTGAAATGGCAAAGTCAAGAACCAAGCTGACTGAATCGAATCTCCTGTGCCCTCTTCCTTCTGAAAAGAAAGTCCCAAGACGGCCGGCCTAATACCTAAACCCTTTTCTATTCGTAGACGCGCTCAAACTATGTTTGAAAGGAAAGATTTGACTCTCTCTTATACGCTATTTGCAGTTCCTTCCTTGCCTTACATCTCTCTTAATCAACAAAAAATATCTCTCTCGCCCCTGGTCTGGTAGTATCTTTGTCCCATCATTCCCTTTGAGGGAGTCCCAGAGCCTATTCTTTCAAAGAGCGCATTCCCCCACACCCTATTCTAACGCGGCTCTTTCTGTGCGTGGTTCTCTTTATACTATTGATCTGATCTGGGAAGCAAGCACTCTTCTGTAAGCCTGAGAGAAGGTTCGTAGCCTTGCTAACGGTTTTCAACCTTTACCTATGTGCCTGATACCTGCCACCCATACGTGGGAGACCCAAGCAAGACTCAATTAGTTGTCCTTCTAACTGCACATTCTTCCTTTTCTGATTCACTGTAACAAGCCCTTTTTCCACTTGTTTCTTGCTTTTAAAACTCTCCTCTTAGTTTTAAACTAGTCTGAGAAGGGTCAACGTAGATAACAGACGGCTGAGCGCAGCCATCAGAAAGACCGGAACCTTTTTACAAAACTCAATGAGCAGAACGCTTCGGGGGATCAAAGCCCGACGAACCCATCATAGCTTAACCTATTGACCTGGAAAGCTTTTTTGAAAGCCGGTGATCGAATCAACTCTTTCGCTGCTTTTCTACTTGGCTGTACGACGTGAGTTTCAGTGTCCCCAATGGCTGGCTATAAATAGATAAATAGGTAGTACAGAAAGTCTTCTTTGCGGTGAGCGGTACGTCTAAGTTCCGGGAGTCGCAGATCCATTTTTCTTCCGGTAGTGGAAGGCGAGATGTAGGCCTATCGAAAGTGAAGCTACAAAAATACAATCCGATTTTCGTTATTAAAGCGGTATCCTAAATAAACTTTGAAGGAAGCCCTTTAATGAAAACCGGACCTGAAGAGACGTAGGCCGAGACGTCAGTCCGATCCGAACCTTCACTTGAACCTGAAACCTCGATGTTTAGTGAAGAACAACCAACATGCGAATGCGATTTTGAAGGTTTCTTTTGCTTGCGATCAATGACGTGAGCTCTTTCAAGCCGGCTTTAGATTCCGACTGAACTAGTCGAAGTCCCTTATTCTTACTCTTACCATGCTGGGACTGGGATCACTTCACTACCTTACTCTATTCACCCGAGGATCAATTCACTGGCTTGCTTACTTGTCTGACTACTGGCGAAGATGGAGTCAATTTACTTAACCAAAGCCATACCGCTCCGTGGGTGACTTAGGAAGCGGCTTTGTCTTAGCCTTTCCACCTTCTGCCCGAGCCAACAGCCCGATCCTTTCATGGAGTATCTACTTCAGCTGCTTTTCGTTGTCAGTAAAGTCTTTCTTTGTTTAAGACAATGCAGGGAGGTTAAACGCTTGTTTGATAGAAAAAATGAAATGTCGGATTATGCAGTCAAACAACAAGCCAGTCAGCCGCAGCCCGCACAGTCCAATGCAGCACACAACCACAGGAAAGAGACAGCAGACAAGAACTTGCCTTGCCATTGACCTGATCAAGCGCTTTAGGGTTCACCCATGTTCCGAGAATCTACAATCGCTTGGCTGAAAGCGGTGAAAGAAAGTAAGTAAATTGCACATTCATGCACAGAGTCGGGTCTTGTGCTAGAATCCGCTCTGAGAGGACGCTAGGGAGCGGTCGCATTTCTCCACTCCAGTAGAGCTTGAGAGATGAGAGGTCTGTCGCGACCTAAGCACAATTCACTCCAGACTCGATGCTAATCGAGATAGCCTGGTAACCCTCAATCCCAGGTGAAACCTCTTGGCAAACTCGGCAGAGCCTGAAGTCGAAACTAAAGATTTTTGAAAACGAATATCAACTCCCAACTTAGACAAGATATGCTCATAGACCTTAGCCACCTTCTGGGGGCCACAGGCAAGCTTGTGACCACTGCTCCCCATAGGCATGATTATGCACTAGCCGAAAGTGCCAAGTTGTTTAAAGAGACTCCTACAAGCCTCAACGCATAACTCATAAGCCAAAGATGTATTCGATCCTGAATTTCATAGAGATCGATTCAACATCTGAAAGCGGGTCGGCCGATTGGGTGGCAAAGCATCTTCCTGACTGACTGACTGACTGTGTCGACCTTACTGGGTGCAGAGTCCTCCACCAGCTATTCTTGCTATTTTAAGAGAAGATCATCATTGTCTGACTTAGGCCTTGATGTCTTTTGATTTCAGCTTTCAATGCCCGGAATAGGAACCACAGGACCTCCACTATCTACTAGTAAAGGGATATAAAGTTTCGGGCTTTTTAACGCCTTTCTTTTTAGGTTCTGGATACGAGATCTTCCTAGTAGACTGGAAAAAATCCAGCCGAGAGAGAGCAGTCTTAGTTTTGAAGTAACAGGTTGGTAAACCAAGATAAGGCGAAGCGTTATCTTCTATTTTTGCACCTTGTGATTATTCTTTAGTAGAAAGATAAGTAGACAAAAGTGAAAAGTTCGTTGTGGTTACGTGCAGTTCTAGCGCGGCCCTGACTTGCTTTTCGTATAAGTTGAAGAGAGATTACTTTCAACGTCTTTTTTCTTTTTCTGAAAACGGAATGTTGACTATGTCTCTATAACTTCATTTTGATCTTTCATTTCGACCGCTTCAACCGCTGCGCCTTGAGGAGCAGAGGAATTGATTTTCGAAAATGGATTTCAAAAGAGAATGTTAGACTATACAATGAAAAAAGAAAAAACAAAAGGTTAGCGATATTAAGACTAAGAAAAGCGTTATTCGCAGTAGTAGTGTTAAAGTCCGATTTCACTTCTGAATCCAAGGACGTTTCGCCGGTTCCTAACGAATGCGCTACTTTGAAAAAAATCTATAGATAGAAAGCCCTATGATGGGAAACTACCACGTTAGGTTTGGAGAGAGATGGGACCGGTTATATAAAAGGGAGAGCAGATGCAAGCTTTTTCTTTCAATAGCCGGCCAAATGACTACAGGATCATCGGTCTACTCTACCTCAATTCACCATTTCGAACTTTATACAGAAGGTTTTTTCGTACCAGCTTCTTCTACCTATACCGCAGTTGAAGCTCCAAAAGGAGAATTTGGTGTCTTTCTGGTCAGTAATGGAAGCAATCGTCCCTACCGTTGTAAAATAAGAGCACCTGGTTTTGCCCACTTACAAGGACTCGATTTTATGTCCAAACATCACATGTCAGCAGATGTGGTTACCATCATAGGTAGTCAAGATCTTGTATTTGGAGAGGTGGATAGATAGGACTAGTACTTTTTCGATAAAAAGGTTAACGCTTTATTTCGAGCAAAAACTATAATGCAGAATTTTTTGTTTAGCTCTTTCCCATCGAAGTCCTTGTTGGGCGGGGGCAGATTAAACTGACTTCCATTCTCCCGAAGGAGTGTACTTACTAAGTGTTAAACTAAGGCGAACAGCTTTTATAACAATAGCAAACGGCCTACTTATATTTAGATTCTATTATAGCCCTTTCTTTTACCATTCCTGGCGTTCGGCTCTTAAAAAGAAGAAAAGAGCTTCGACGCAAAAGAAGAGGACCGGTCGCTTCGTAATCTTCGGGATACGAGTTATCGGTCTTCTTTTAGAGAACTTATATATATATAATACAACAGGATCAACTTCTTGCTGATTTCATATCTAGGATGGGTTGTCTGTAGCGATTCTCGTAGCCGTTAAGGCTGGCCGAATGATCCATCTATTAAAGAATCGAAATATGGAAACTAGGGTAGCTGATCGAAGCTCTTAATCTTAAAGTAAAAGAGAAAATTCATGATCCACTCGAGATTCTTTTGCCTGTATATAGGGATAGTGGAGACTACTGTAGATGTGAACTTACCGCCAGAAAGAAATCTCAAAGACATAGTTGAAAATCTGTTTTTTACTCACGATCCTATTCCAGATAAGATTATGTTTCTAATTCTAAACCTGATCCTATTTAGACCTCGTCAATCAAAGCACTCAAAGTAAGTACTTCGCGCTAGTTCTTAAATTGGGAGGGAAGAGGAGTGGCAACGAAGAGGATCGGATCAACCTGAAGTAGTCAAGTCCCTGGAAAGGTGGACTCTCTCCGACCATGAAACAGAATTGATTTCATATGTGGGGTTCAGCAGAAGTGGAAATCCATTAGTGTCATGAGAAGAGGGGGATTGAGGGAAGTTATTCCAGACAAGCAAATCCGGGAAGAAAACCCGGCACACCATAGGTAGTCATTCTCTTCTATTTACTTTTTTTCCTTTCTCGGGATATCGATCGGCCTTATAAAGCGGAAAAGATCTCAATCAAACCTCGTTTGGTTAGAGTAATTGCTTGTTAATGCAGTAAGCAGTTCGTTCGACTCGCTTGTGAATGCGAGGGGTCTGGAGTTCAGACAGCACGGAGAAGAGGATCACAAGGTATCCGTACGTATACAGTACGAGTTCTCGAGGGGTGCAAGCATTCGACTTCAGTTCCCAATAGGAATCCGTAGGGTACTCTCGGGCTAAAGAACGGCACCTTTGTTAGCTTTAGTTACCGCTTTCGACTTGTAGTAGTTAAGCTATGAATGGATCCATCAATCATAGAAAAGTCTATGTTGAAGATGTTCCCATCTTTAGAAAGCCCGTTTTGTGTTCAGTGAAAGAAAGCGAGACTGTAGGCTGGAATCTCCTCAACGAGCTGGAGTATCGAACGGGAACAACGGCCTTATTGATTCAAACTCTTTACAAGGCTCCTATATAGGTTAGGGTTAGTAAAGTGAGATAGTGAGGAAGTTGAGTAAGACCTCTCTCTGTGCTGTCTTCCCGAAAGTAATATGCTTTCTAGGTAAGTGCGTATCAATAGAAATAGAGTGTGTAAGCCGAAGTAGCTGGGCTGGTTCAAGCTAACCTGCATAGGCTAGCCAACAAGTATGCAAGACCCTTTCTGGGCCTAGGATTGTCTTGCGGTTTGAAATCTATTAGAAAATGTAGTTGTTGCTCGCCTGATAGTCAGTCGCTCGCTTCATTGAAGGAAGGGGGTCGATGTCTCTATGAAGGGAGTTGCAACAATGAGAAAATTCCCTACAAAACTGGGCGTTGAGGCCCTACCTTTTCATTTCAGGTTCAGGGCGCCCTGCCGTTCACACTTCACCTTGAAAGCAGATCATGCGCACTGAACTAAGAAATCTACTTTGAGTGTTCGTGTTCTCCTTGGACTGACCTCTTCGGATTTCAACTAATCTGTAGTCCCACAGAACTAAGAAAGAGTATAGTTACAGGTGTTCTAGGAATCGATCTTCCCTGCCGACCCGTAACAGGCATCTAAGAAGAAAATGCGTCTTTCTTTGTGGACTGTACCGATAACTGGGATTGCTCCTGAACTTGCAAAAGACTTAAGTTTGCTACTCCTGCAAACACAAAAGCACAAATACGGGCTATATTGGCATAATCCTAAATCCCATTTTTTTTATTAGATGACCGAGTCGAAAGAACGAGTATCTTTTCTTAAAAAAAAAACCAATCAAGAAGTTCCCCCGCTTTCAATAGAAGAGTAATGATGAATTGGCAGAGTTTGCTTTACCTACTTTAGGTCTTAAATCCCAGAAGAAAAATGCTGGATGCTGTCAGAGTTCCCGATGTCCCATATTCATATATGATTAGTCTTTGTCTTCTCTTGGTTAAGATCTGTAACTCTTAGTGGCTTTAGTAACCAGATATTAGAAGCTCTTTAACCCTTGGATTTTGTCCTTCCGCAGTGGAAGATTAGGCTAGTTCAGTTACTTCCGGCCGGGGTCAACGAAGGTATTAAGTGGAAGGAAGAAGTCCTTTGAATCTCCCATCTGCATATTCACAATAATCAGATTCCGAATTAAAAGCAAAGAATGCCTTTGCCCGAACCGATACAACTATTTGATAAGGTATAGTGATATTCTTATGAACTAGGTAAGTTTAAGCTAGAATACAATATCAAGAAAGGATACTTTTTAGCACCGAAGTGCTATTTTATAGAATCAGAACATAGGGTGAGTCTAATCAAAAGCACAAGGGTGCTGCTAAAGAATTTACCTCATATGAATGGTTTAAGTCACAATATGAGAATTTATATACCCTTTAGTAAAGAACTGCTTATTCTTAATAGCTTTCATACCGCTCCAAGGAATAGCAGGATTTTTGGTCTGCTCTATTTCCTGAACAGGAAGATCAATATCCTCTTTCTCATGTCGGCGAGTTCTATTCTAACCTGACTGACTTTCTTCAAGAATTCGATTAAATAAAAAAGAAGAGTTAACACGGTCGAAGCTAAAACCCTACTTTTTTAGTTTAGGGATATATCTTCTTAACTGACTTTACCACCGTCTATTGCATCAACAGCTGATTCAACGGATGTCCCTTCTTTTCACTTCAATCCCAAACGTTATACAACATTAGCTGCTTTGCCCCTTTGGCTTTGGTTGACGAAGTGAAAATTTCCTTACCGGAGTTAGCCCAAGCCTGCCGAGTGGTTAGAAAGGCTCACTTCATTCCCCTCCAAATATGGAAGGCATTCAAGTGATACTTACCTTAACTGGTCGAGCAAATGTGTACCACTAAGAAGACAGACTTGGAATGAAGAATGAAGGAAGAAGCTTATATATCAATCCGAAATGGGGATTACTATATGACCAATCCCTATGGCTGCCTTATAAACCTTGATCTTTGAATCAAAAATTCTATAGTATCAGAGAATTAAAAGAAAGAGCTCTCACTCGGATCTTAGGTGGGGGGGGTAGATGTGCGCTCGCTTACCTTAACCTTTCCTTTTGCGTAAACCTTATCAACAGAGTCCTTTCTAAGGGAGTAAAACGAATTTCCGAATAACGAGATATGTAGTCTTATTTGATTACCGAATACTTCGTTAGCCTGCTTTCTTCTATGATCATTCGTTATCGTTTTCTCCACGTCGGGCACTAAGTGTGCATCTAGGTAAACTCGTCTATTGGATGAAGAGCCTATAAGCATTTGATTATGAGTCGGATTGAGAAAGTATACCATCAGAGATAAAATACAGAATTCATGGATTTGAGGTTTCATCAGTCCCCACTGAAGGAAATCCTTGTGCTAAGACTTCGAAGCCCTAATCTATTCATTCCAAATGTAAAAGTGTAAAAATAGAGATCAACGGAATTATAGTGATCAGAGAGAAAGGCTGATTGGTCTCATATAGTCATAGGCGGTAAATCTTCATAGTCGTGAATCGTCGGATAATTCCTTAGGTACGAGAGAGAGGCAGAGTTCCAAATAGTACCTCCTACTTGAAAGTGGTGGATTCTGTTTTCACTGGCTGACGGACTCGGACTCAGGATATACCTCATTCCTCATACTCGGAAACAGACGGCTGAGCGTAAAATAAGTGGGAAGGGCAATTGTGTTAACTGTTGGTACGTCGTGGCTTAATAAGGGAGAACTACTCGTGTGTTAACATGAGGGGGTATTGGTGGAGTTCCATTTCCTATTTTTATTCTTCGAAATTGATTTACACAAGGGTATTTTCACTCCTTTTGTTTGCTGAAAGGAAGCTTCAGTTTCAGAGTGAAGCATCCGACTTGAAAACTCCTATCTTGGACTTGGAACCACACTCCGGTGCCTTCCATTGGTGAGATTAGAGTCAAGATCAATGAAGAAGTTCTCACTTCATTCATGAGAAGATAGATTTTTCCACGGCCATGGTCTAAGCAAAATCTTATTCGACCAAACAATCCATCAAAAGAAGTCGAGCAGAATGGAGTGAATTTCTTTTTATTATTCATTAGCTGGCGCCTATGACGATCAAGGACCTCGAAGGAAGACCAAGTTAAGCGGACCCTCTCATCTCTCTTTCCTATGCTATGTGACCAGATAGGTAACATATCTCCCTTATAACTCATCTTCACTCTCTCTTCTCAGATATATTTCTTATTGAGGCCTGTAAATCTCACTCTTGACTCTATACCAGCCAGCTAGGCGAGTGTAAAAGCGGAAGAAAGCCTATTCATTTCCGCAAGGTGGTAAGACCCTTGCAGAGTTCCCCAACAGCATAGAGCTTGGGAAGCTCGGACCCTCGATTCTTTTTCAAGAGTATGTAAACTATAACCATGTATTTGGTAAAAGTGAATCAAAGTTAATAAGGTATTATAAAGTCATATGTTACAGTCAAAAAATATGTATTAATAATGTGTATTGGAAGATCCGATAGTGACTTAGTCAGCTTCTCAGTCTATGCCATCGAGTTGCAAGGCGGAAGCCCTAATTTACTTCCCTTCCAAGGATGCCTTCAAGTCTTCCAACCAATAGCCCAATCCCGTAGTCTTTTGGATATGTAATAATTCGTTATCACGAAAAAATAACCCAATCTCATCAAAACAAAAGATGCAAGCGTCAAAGGTGTATTCTTGTATATCTTAACTGATTCTCTAAGCTCCGCACCTCTCGTCTTCGAAGGTAATCTTTCACACACTTTTCTTTTTGGTTAAACGCTAAGGCTCTCTCTCTGATAGCAAGTTCCACCCGCTCGAAAGAGGTGTTTGAAAGTTGCTCTTTTAGGTTATCTTTCTTTTATCGTTGCGTTATCCCTATTGCCTTCAAGTCTTCCAAAGAGACTGTCAAAATATTAGACCTACGTCGAACCTATTCTTGTAAACAAAGAGAAATACATCCATGCCGCCCGCTATTAATGGTCAATCAGTCTTTTACTGCCTTTTGTCAGAGATTTCCAGGTATGAAGAAGAAGACTCTTTAAACCAAATCACATGAAATCAAATAGGACAGACCCAACTTAACTATATCAAGAATCTACCATTTAGCCCTTTCCTGCCCGGATATTGAAAAGAGAGGATTGATTCCTAACCTTCAGCGGATTTAGGAATTCAAGGTCTAAGTAGAAGCTTCACCTCCGACCTGTGCTATCCTCTAGTGCGCCTAGGACTGAAGCTTTCAAACTCCTAAGTAGAGAAGGAAGACATGGTCATGGCCTCTGACTACTATGCTTAGGTGAAAAAATGTTACCTAATGAACCGTACTCCCAGCACAGGGTGGTGAGAGCAGATTGAATGCACCTTTATCCTATGTTAAAACCACTGTCCTTACTTAGCTACTGCGCTTAGCTTCCTTCCCTCGAAAATCGAATCCCATAATTCTCCCACAAAAAGGGGCGGAATGCGAGCCAGAGGCAGTACATCCTTTCCTGGAAAGAGTACGTGGGGGTGTGCTTATTAGAGTCACCAAGGAAGTAGGAGAAAAAGTTTATGAGCGGGTGGCTAATACATTCTCGACACAATCAGTCATAGTGCAGTCCCATCAATGACAATTTTTGAAACTCCCTTGAGAATGGTGGATCCCCTGTAAAAGAGTCTTCTCCGTCTCAAAGTCAGTGCAGGAAAACTTGCTCTTGGGCCGTCAACCCTTTATCGACCAGATGAAGGGTTGAGTAAAAAACGTTGGACTTTAGTCGACCAATCCAGAGCGTAGTTACCTCCTTCCATGGCAATGCCCATATTATTTTTCACGGACTCTTTCTCAACCTAAATAAAACCTAAAGCATGGAATCAAAAGAAAAGGCAAAAGGAATTTCCTGTTGATAGGCTTTCTCTTTTTCTTTGCCAAACCTTCATAAACATGAAAACCTTACGCAGCTAGATTCCCTACTTATACTGGGGCTGGAAACTCCACATAGGCGTACCTTTGTAAAAGAAAGTGTTTCCAAACTCATTTGCTTCTACTTGAGGAACTTGCCTTTAGGACGGCATCCATTTTAGAACCTTCCCCTTTTTTGAACTGGCTAAACAAAAAAACTGTCTTACCTTAACGGTCGATCTCTATTAGCATAGACCCTAACGCCTCTTCGCTTTTCTCGAGCATAAAATCAACCAAAAGTTATCAGCTTCTTTCTGTCGTGCTTCAGTTCGACGTGATCTATCGCAGACGGTTTTGAATCAGACTCTTCCCCTACTTTCCACGCATCATGAGCGGATTCACCTTTCTCCCTCTGCAACTCCAGCCAATTAGTCATCTGAATCTTTGAATGTGCTAATGGTTGGGGGTCCGCCCAAGCTTTCTCGATCAATAGAAAAATTTCCCCTCTCCCCGATCCATGCTGTCTTTCGAATCCCTTCATCCGACCCCGTAGTGAGGAGTCTGCATTTCAGAACCTGCAGCTATCTCCAAACCAAGCCCTCGAAAGAATCTAGTGGTTACAGAATCCTCCAGCGGGGAATGCTAAAACTCTCCCCATATGACTAAGGGGAATCTTTCTGTCTGGAAACCCGCACGTAGGGAAGAATGTACGAGAACAATGATTTATTCAATGCGGAGAAACTTTAAAATTCAAGTAAAGACGCAGTAGACGCAACAAGATAAAGAGGCTGACGTCACAGCGTCAAGTCGAAGTGATTGGAGTGGTAACTAAGAAAGCTGTGCCAAAGTCCCAACGAGCAGAAAGTTTCATTTCTTTTGGGACTGGAGCAATGTAATGGTCCAAAGGGGAAATAGGGCATTATTTAACTGTTTGCAAGTGGAGACAAAACATCAGACCATCCAAGGTAACTATAGCAAAAGAAGACTACTTATGGAGAACACTCACCGGCGGCTTTTGAGGGCAAGAAAACGGACGCGCAGCTCAATCCCTTGCTTGTTGGGTCGGAACAAAGGCCTTTCGGACCATTGATGCTACCTCCCAACAGGCGTCGAAAGAGGAATCAGCCACGTGGCTAAACCATCAGCGTCAACTAAAAACCCTAGTAAAAACTTCTTCAAGGAGAATTCCCAATCGTATTGCCTCAATCAAAACCCCTAATACGAACCAAGAATTGGATTTCAATGAAGCTCAATAAGTGGATTGCAACATAAACAGCACAGGGGATCTCAATTCCTTCTCTCAGGTGAAATTGCAATATCAAATGTCTAATTCAACATCAAAGAAGGCCGAGGACGCGCAGCTCCTTGAGAGCAATTGCAGACACCAAGCATAATCTTCTTTCTTTGACATCTGGTCATAGGGAAGAGATTTTCACTTCAACCCTCCGTCTTCCTCCCCCCAATTAATCTACCTCCATTTTCGTATGTCCACTACCTGAGGGATCAGCAACCAGTGGAACTGCTGATCTTGTTTCCGACTGGCCAACAGACGAAGATTTGGTGATCCCCGACCACAGGATCGACGAGATCCTATTCAGGATGCGCTCACTAGTAGGACCAACTCCAACGGAGATTTCGGAATTCATCAAACAAAGTAGTAAAGGGATGAATAAGGGGTAAGAGAAGCCATCGTCTCTGGTTCAAGCTCAGCCGTAGGCGAGTGAAGGTAATTTATTTCTTTACTTAATATTAAGTGAAGGAAAAGCTATGGGAAGAAATGCCAGAGGGAAGGAAGAAAGATCAGCTGGTAAAGCAAGCTGCGCTGCCTTTTTATTTACGGTTCAAAGTCGGCAAGGGGGATGGAAGAACTTCCGGAGTTAGCTCTCCAAAGGATCTTACAGGCTAGCTTACAGGGGAATACGATTAACCGATTACAGATAAGTGAGAGTGTGCGGGCAGGTAGGCCAACGAGTGAGGTAGACCGCTTTTCCAACATCCTAAACGCCGGCGCATCCTTTGAATGGGATAGGCTTCGGGCGGAGAAAGGCTTCGTCTTTAGAGGAGTAGGGATCGACTTCACGTCAGGAGCGGAAAGAAGACCAATCGGATTACCAATAAGGGATAGCTAAGACAAGGCAGCTAAGCTTGAAAGCTTTGAAACTCTATCCGCAGGGTCAAAAGTCCTAAGGAAGGCACCGGATAAGCAGATAACATAAACTACTACCGTACAGCCCATCCACTTGACGGCATTCAAAGGCAAGGAACAACGAACATACTTCACTCGGGCATAGGGAACATGCCCTTGTAGCCATCCTACTCATACACGGAAAGCAAATCACAGGCAGTCTGCTTTCTCTACACCACCCACTCATAGGATTCATTCACCAGTCAACAATCCTAATTGATCTCGGATTTTACATAGAAATCCTGATCTGCTTTATGGCCTCCAAGGATACGGCCACGAGTATTAGGCACACCATCTTCTGAAGTAAATGCTTGTGCTGGGGAGTCAAATGTATCCACCTGCAAGAGGGTGGGCAAGAAGCCCTCTTGGTTCAGTTCATCGTTTCTGCTAATGGACACCCAGCCGTGCCACCTCCAACTATTATGTAATAGTAGTAATTTTCTCATGGCAGGTGCAGAATGTATTAGCTTTGAGAAGCCGGACATAGAGAACACAAATGAAAAAAAAAGGGATACACAAAATAACTATGAATAAAATTTACTGCAACAACTCACCCGCCAAGCATCATCAGAGTAGCCTGGGGATTGGTTCCTGGAGACACTGTGAATATTGAGCCATCAACAACTCGGAGGGCATTAATATTTTCACCCGGAGGTCACTGTCGGAAACTTTATCCACAAGGCAGCCCCTGTGGTAATGCCAAATGGTGCTCACTGTCCTAAGGCAGAAATCAATCACTCATTAGCATATCATTTGATTGATCAATGGGCAATGTAGGTCCTACAAATCAGATATCTTTTCCATTATAGTGGCCACAGTCAAATCAGATATCTTCTCAATAATTGTGGCCACAGTGAGGTATAAAGGAGAAGATGGTTGTCTAATGAAGTGCGAGTGGGCAGGGGAGGAAAAAGGTACGACCCTGATTCAGTTATACCCACCACCTGAATAAGCCAATGCTCGTCAGGCTTTGGAATTCCTGCTATCCCTTTATTTCAAGTATTCCCTCACCACTTAGATTGACGCTATCTATCATTCCATTTCCAAGGACGGCCTGCACCTTACTGCCTAAGTTAGAACTCTAACTCCCTACTCTGTACAAGCACCCTCCCAAGAACGACCGATTTACAAATATCATTAACCACAGAATTGAGTGAGTGCCCTTATCTTATCTTCGTTTTCGTGCCACAATCCGCTCGACGTACAAGAAAGAGAGCTAGCCCTCTTCAGTCTCGCTTCCCGCGTCTTAGGAGGCTAAGTGGAGTTGAATAAGGCAAGTCAGGACGCAACTACAACTCCCAAAACGAGAACTATCTTCTGCTTGTCCACTTCGATAGCCTGGCTCTTTGGCTGAGGAATAGGGCTCTACAGTGACTGACATTTTGTGTGGCTAAAGTTTCCAGCCATTCATCCTGATGTTCATTGCTAGACCACCAATCACGCCAAAAGCTTAGTGACCCAACTCGCCATTGACATCCCCTGCTAATCACATCTCTCGATTTCAATAGTCCCCGCCAAGTCAATAGGACATTTATACGCTAGTCGCCGGTCATACATCCAATCATCTTCCCACTCTCCTCTGTCTCACTCAAGTGAATTGCACACCTCCACCCTTGATTGAAGCCGTTGCTGCTTCTGAAGCTACTGTAGCCTTGTTGCCGGTAGTATACCACGCGACGGCATCCTAAGAAAGGAAAGCTTGCTCCAAAGCAACTGCTTTAAGTCTGGTTTTCACTACCCGGTTTGAAAGTGCAAGACCCGCCCTTCGTTCTCATGTCGTATAGTGAGCCTTTTCAGCCCCGCATTCTTGCCTCTTTTTTTTCTTTCACCTACGATTTCTCACACTTTTTGGCTAGTCTACCTACTTGTCGGCGTACGGCACTCTGTCTAGTCACTCCTTGCCCGACTCACCGGTACTATCTGTTGGAGCCTTCCTTCCTGCCTTTGCTCTCTTGCTAGAGCTGGTTCTAAGCCTACTCCTTCCATCCCGCCTTAAGATTAAGAAAGGTTAATAGGCCGGCTAGTCGGAGAGCAGACTCCTAAGGAAACCTGCCAGTCCCCTTAGCTAACCTGACCTAGTGGCATTACCTACTCCGAAGAACCGACTAGATCTCCTCTCTTCCCTTAGGATGAACAAAAGTTTTTTGCTATCGAGTAGTCTTTTTTGGGTGACTGGCTAGGGAAGGCGAAGCTAGAAAGCGAGGTAGGCAGGAGTGAAACGACGACTTGGCTCTAGTTCACCACCCCGAGGAAGTCTTTCCCATGAGGAATCAGCACAGGGCAAGAAAGGACAGAAGGCATCTGAGGAGATGGACTAAAGCATAAGTATGACAATCGAAATGACATACTCAACTAGCTAATAAGCCACTCTTAGTTTAGCTAAGGCATTCATGAGCTTACCTTTAACCTGTAACTGGACTAACCTCGCCTTCCCCTAACTCTACTCTGGACAGCTTCTTGCTTCTTGCGTGCTCAATTGACTTGAAAAGCGGATTCGCCGACCCACTGAACTTAAAAATACCTTACTAATCTCTTTCGAGATAAAGGTTATTACAGAGGTGAAGGCACCCATCTGGCCTTTGAAGGAAGGCGTCTCACTCCCGCTCTACTTCCTGAAACTAAGGAACTGGCTTTAGATCGGCTAATTTCTCGTGGTAAAAGGGGTGGTTTTTTTTGTTAGGCTATGCCTTTTTCCAATTGCGAGTGTTTAGTTAATCTGGGTTGCCAACCCGACGGGTTATCTGCCTACAAGAAAGAAGGGTAAACTTCTGGATAATTGAACCTCCGACCTCTTTCTGGCTGCTTCTTCCTACCCGCAATCATCCCTTCACCATCCCATCAAAAAGATTGGTATCTCCTTGGCACTAGTTGGGTTGGATTGGTATCAGGTATTGAATGAGCCAAATCCCGATAGTAAAAACACACGTAATCGTAATAAGAAGAGCTGGTTGATCCTTCGCTTCTTCAGAAGTAGAAGTGGCGAACCAATCAATGGAATTCTATGTCGGTTTTCGATTGGCTTTCAGCCGCTCTTCTTCCTTGCCTAACCCGGATATGAACCCGTAACCCGACCTGGCGCAGAATAGAGTATTTCCCACAGTGCTGTTGAAGTAGGTCAGTTCCTTTCTTCTCGTCTACCATGACTGCGTTTCAAAGCTCTGAGAACGGCCCGTGTTGAGTTCCCTTCTTGCCCTCATCACCATCGAATGTCGCGAAGGTAGGAATAAGAAAAAAGGGAATCCCCAGCCATGCTAGGATTGTGTTTACCAAGACAACTACACTGAGTTGACAAAGGAAAGAAAGAGCGGAAAGAATTTGGATCCTGGAGCTGGTACAGATCATCCATCCTCTATTCTATTCTATTGTGAGTGAGTGGGCATTCTAATCTTTCTTTGAGTTCTACCCGGACTAGACTCACTCAGGCATTTACCTAGCTATCTATCTAGAGGGAAGGAATCACTCTACTACTTACTAAAGGAAAAGAGAGCTTCTTATCGAGACTGATTACAGCAGTTATTAGATTACTTATGAGGATAGCTGGAAGCAAGGAACATTGTATTGCGGCTTACCCGTTCTCTAAGAGAACGGTTCAACTGGTTAGGCGGTCTGGCGCATTATTCACTGCGCCTTATTTAAAGCAGTGTGCGTCATCGCTTCAACTGGCCTATTCTTTGACTCTCCTATAATGTATAGTATATTCTTTCCATCTTCCTACTAGGATAGAGATTCTAACAACAAACTACCTAGCTTAGCTAGTTGGCAGCTCCGCATCGTGAACTGCATCGGCAAGGGCACCCGATCTCTCTTTTATGGGCAGTTTCCTTCGTATCTGACCTATCCGAGTTAGCCCTCCCAAGCAGACAACCTGGTGGATCATCTGATCTTGAAATAGGTCATCCCGGCTATCCCGATCTTTTATCTGTTCATTTCGTCAGGTATCTGAATCATACGATTCTGAGGATTCTGCTTTTCACATTCATTCTACAGGACCAAAACGAGGCCTTTCCTCGCTAGTTGGAATAAAAACCTCACCAGCAGCGTTCATTGAACCCCTTCTTGCTATCCTTGCTACCTATGAAACGAGTCCCTCTTTCATTCACTAAAGAAGACGCAGCTGATAGATGGATGAATATCCATTTGCTGGCCAGTTCTATGAATCAAAATCTCGAGTTGGAGGCATCGCTGGGCAAAAAAAAAGCCAATTGATTCGGCGAAATCAAGAGTGGACTTGAAATCATAGATCCATTTTGTGATCCACGCGACTCAGAGAAGAATCCTATTTCGTACTCACCCAGTGCTGTTCTGATTGAATTTCAAAGCGCTGTCAAAGCGCATTTTGTGAAGTGTTCTCCTGTCCCTGTCACCTGAGATAAAGTCAACTGGCAACCGTGATCGGAGTCGTGGTTTGAAGATTCTGATTTGAAGATTCATTCGACAGAGAAGGGCGTGTTGGTTGCCGATACCGAGGTGGAATGAATCATTCCACCTGGCAACAGCAAAAGTAGAGTTTGGCACAGGTCAAAGGGGAAAGCAACGAGGAATTCCAAAGTGGAAAGGAAAAGGGCAGTTCCAAACGAAGGACCCAATCTCAAGGGGCAAGCTTCCCGGTGTCCAAGTGTCAAGTCCCGAGGGCTTGTGTCCGCCGAAAGCTGCCTTTTTTCTTTTTAGCCTTTCCTTGCAATGAACCGAAAGGTGAGAGGCAGGGCTCGGTCTCAAGGTTTAAAGTCACTAGTCAGTCCAACTGCACGAGTGAAAGGCGAAAGTAAAGATGGAGTGCAACCAGGTGTAACGTGTCAAAGGGCACTTTTCCTTTACAAAGAGGAAGGAGATTAAGTTAGTGTTCAGTGAGCTCGAGATAGCTGCCTGATGAGAGGAAGGGACGCCGGGTACAGTCTTTCATCCGCTAAAGCTTCCCCTATCCGGACAGTGAGATCTCGAGTGGGCATTTCGAGGTTGCTTCGCTTCCAAAGCTTGCACTGGATTAGTTTAAGGCAAAAGAAGAAGTTTATTCCATCCTGCTAGTGAGATCTCTCACTTCACACTTTCTATATCTTAGGATCTATGCAATAAGACTTCACAAATGAATGTACGACAAGGGAATATTAAACATTTTAGTGCCAGGCCTTTCTAATCGATATAATGGTGTACTACAAGGGAATTCAATGTAATTGAATTTAAGCAGGAAAACTGCCTGGGAAAACAATCCCAAGGGAAGCTTCTCGCTAGTGCTTTGCCCCACCACTGAACATTGCGTTGCTACGGTCAATAAACTGCCTTAAAGTGACTCTATTTCATTATATTCCATCCATATCCCAATTCTAGCGTCGCATCTATTACACAGTTAGCTGCTCTTTCCTCTTGCTTTTTCAAGCAAAAATACGAAGAAAATGAAACTTTTGAAATGCTTTTCGTTCCGGATCTCTGTTATCCTTTGAGTGGTGGCTGGTAGGCGGGAGACCTCTCAATCCTTACTTAAAGGGGAGAATCGCGGAGATGGTCAGAATGCCCCAAAATCCATTCGATTACCTTACGGCGAGAAAGGGGATTGGACGGTGACCTCTCCTCTAATCTAGAGAGTGAACTTCTTGAGCGCACAGTCATTCGAGGTTGGATAACTCAGTGGCTCAATCGAAAAAGACTAAGATCACACACTTCAGCCAATCAAGCAGTTAATCAGCTTCCAGACCTTGGAAACAGCCTTGTCATACTGAATTAGTTGCAGGTAAGTAAGAAGCTAGTTGCTTTACCTTTTCCTCCAAACTCTTCTTAAACTTGTTCTAAAACCCCTTATTTTGCTAAGGCGCAGTTCCCCCAATGGACACCTGCCGGAGTGCCGTCGGAATGGAACTAGTCATTTTGTTCAGCTTATTTCCTCCTCCCATGCGTGTACTCTCTCTCTGGTTAAACCATATCAGGACTTTGACTTACCCTTATCCTATAATCCCCTCTCGTTAGCCAAACTGGCATCTAACTGTCGCTATAAAATGACTACGGAACTAAACAACCAAACAAAGAGAGACAAGCTCGTAGTGATTGAGAGGGGATAAAAGCTATTACCTTCACAAACCAGGTACTCATTCACTACGATAGGCAATTCGCAAGATCTTAACTGCTTGACAGGCGGGCGAGTCAAGTGAGCGGCCTACTCGGATTGCAGGACGAGCTCGTTACGCTCAACCGATTCTCCATTGGTCCCTCAAAACGGGAAATACAAAGGATTCCTCTACTCCGGCTAGCCAACAAGCCAAGTCAGTTCGTTTTGTCTCGATGAGTGAGATTCTAATTTGAGACTTCTATCTAATTTACAAGAACTACTAGTTTTTGTTGCTTTCGAGATTGAGTTGGTGTAAAGTGTACCGCGAAAAGAATGCATTGGATGGATGCCCGGGCATTGAGAAGGAAAATAACAAGCATGAATTCTCAACGGAGACTTAGTAGCTGGTTTATGACTTTAATTAGCCTCTATCCTTCACTCCAATCACAAGCTTGTCTTTGTTTATCCCATTCTTATCCTTCTTCTTATGATTCATATTCTTCTTCTTGGGTCGTGTTAAGCTAGCAAGGAGAGCACGATTGAATCCTTACTTTATGAGTTGGCTTCCCTTGAAAGAAGAAGAGCTAGCCCACACGGTAGCTCGCCGCCTTGAGCCTTCATCTCGCCTACCGAAGAGACCAACGTATCATCTGCAAAATTGTCTCTTATTAGGGTTTGGGGCCCGGTTGCTTCGTAAGTGAATAGGGGTGAGTTTTGCTAATGAATTGGTGTTTTGAGTTGTCGTTTTGAGTGGTGGTATAAATGGGGCTTTGTAGGCCCCATTGCCTTGTTGTTGTGTAGTTTTTCTTTTCGAGTGTTGGAGCTTGGGATTTCCTTAAGCGAGTTCAAGGAAGTGACGTGAAGGTAACCTTAGGTAAGGAGCTGACGAGATAAAGAGGTCCCCACGTCTTTTGGTAGTGGGGGACAGAAGGCGGACTTAATTGAGTTCTGGTCTTGTTGGGGGGCTCTAGTAAGGTATGGGGCTTTCAAAGGGGGAAAATTCACCCAGTCTAAGCCAGGCAAGCAATGCAAAGCTAGACGAACCCAGACAGAGTCCAGCGAATCCAAGCCGAGACAACTCAAGCTTGGGCCTGCCTTTCGGTCAATCAAGGAAGTACATCGAAGTGTCTTCCTCGAAAGAAGCACGCGCGTCACGCCTTCAGTTAATAGCGAGTAGTCTTTTGATTTAGTAGAAAGCCTGTTAAAGCCATCTGAGTTGTGATGAGATACTATAGGTCAATTCAATGCTCTAATAAGCTTTCTTTTACGCCTTGGAATGAAGCATTATTCAAAGACAGTAGGCAAAGCACTAGTTGGAAGTGAAGTAGGGTAGTCAGATATAGGCCTCTCTTTCTGTGAGAAAGATAAATAATACTTCACTAGTTGATCCGCCCTTTCATCTTTCCTGTAAAGCAATTTTCGATGGAAAGATGGAATGATCCGGGGATACCCTGACCTAGTGTAATTAGAGCTTGGAGTTCTGTAATCCGGTATTCTCAGATCAGGAATAGACTTTTTCAACTCTTAAAAACTTCAACTGCGGCTTCTATGAAAGCTTTTTAATAATGACTTTCGTTAAGCGGTTACTGGACAAGAACAAAATCAGTTAAAGCAGCTAACGAAGAGGTGTGTAGCCTTTAACTTTAAGAAAGACATTTTTTTTAGAGATGCTTTGAATAGAATGCAAACCTGATTGACAATAGCTCGCTAAGCAAATGGACCTGGCACTTGTCCCTTTTCTGGCCTGAGTAAGGCTTCTTTCTAGGTCTCAGGAGCTTTACCATCTGATTTGCTGCTTTCTTGTCCACCTGGCTCTCTGGCCAAGAATAATACTGGGGAGTCACTTTCTCTGGAAGAGGGTTTACTGACCACTCTGCTGAGGGCGTGTAGGGATAATAGGCAGAAGGGAGAGGACATCTCTCTCCTCTTTTTGGCATGATAAAAATAACAGCATTTCTAAGAACTTCTTCCTTCCTTTTCTTTGGAGTCCTTCCTCCCCCTAAACCCATCACCCAAACCAAAAATGAATCCTCTTCGTATAACCTAGAGGACAGACGGGCCAAGGGACTCTGTCTCTATTGTGATGAAAAGTTCACCCCGGGTCACAAGTGTAAAAGACAGCTCTACATGTTGGAGGTATAAGTTAATGAAGGAGAGGAATCATTCTTTGATGGTCAAGGCCAATTAGACCCTACTGAGTCTTCTACTGCGGATAATAAAAAATATGCGCATGCACTCTAAGGAAGCAAGTTTATCATATCGTGAAGGTGAGGGGGTGTGTGAAGAGATATCAACTGGTGATCCTGATTTCTTAGGAAGCACACAGAATTTGTTTACCCCTCAATAAGAAAACAGGTGGTAAGCTGCAGCAAACTGCTCCCTGAGTGTGTTTGTGGGGGATGAATCAAAGAAAGTTAGTAGTGCCTCTTAATTAAAAGGGTTTAGAGCCCTTATTACGAGTGATCGGAGACCTAGAAGGAGGACCCGGAGCCAAGTTCCTGGGAAAGGGGCAATAATAGGTCAATCAGGTTAATCCCTCTCGCGCGTCTTGTCTTAGAAGGAGTTGCAACCTAAAGGTAATTTATTTCTTTACTTAATATTAAGTGAAGGCTCGTCGAGACCTGATCTGATCTTTCCTGTGAAGAAACAACAGTGGTGGGGCAAGTAATCCCTAATTAGGGGTTTAAGGATAATTGCATTACCTCTTCTTTTTTCTGCCCATTCCCGTCCCTGTAGAGGTCTTTGATTTGATACCTCTCATTCTTTTCGATGAAGTCTCCTATGTAGGCTCTTTAATACTAAACTTTCTTTTCTATGATATACGGTTTTTTACTAAAAGTAAAGATATTTAATTAGAATCAATTATCAGTAGTTGTTTTATGTTCATAGAATAAATGAAGTTTTATACTCATTTTTTTTTTAGATAGGTTTGGGTATAGCAGGACTTGAACCTGCGACCATTAGGTTAAAAGCCCAATGCTCTACCAACTGAGCTATACACCCCCCCAAAAAAATATTTTTTAGTAAATAAAGATTGGTTCGGAAAAGAAGGCGGCCCCTTGTCTGCTCATCATAAAGGGCGCGGCTCTATATGAGGTTCGTACTGCGGAGCAAGCGAAGAAAACGTAAGGGCGCGCGTTAGCACTTCTGCAAGAAAACGAAAAAAAAGTTTCGCCTTTTTCGATATGAGAAAGATGCGCTCAAGCACCCAACCCATACTTTGTTCTGCTTGCTGAAGCCTTACTCAACAAGGACCTTTATTTCTTTAGTAACAGGTTGCTTGTTTCCACTCATAATTGATTCTATCTACTTTCGAAGGTCAACGGAAGATACTAAAATGGCTCTCACTGACACCTGATACGAGAAGGTGAGGTCGTCTTTCTTTCCTGTTTACGTTTGCCTTAAAGCCTTTTTTTCGGAGAAGGAGAAGAGCAGTTATCTTATCTATGTAATTACGGTCTTTGTCGGCGGTCGATTAAAAAAAAATATGTTATGTTAAAGTGAAAAAAGCGGAAAATCGTATTTTAGAGAGACAAAGCAATGCACTTAGGCATATAATTAATGAAATTAAAAATCTCAGCTCCTGCTGCAGTAGTTGTGCCAGCGGCTGTCTTATTTGTTCTCCTACCTCGATGTGAGTTCGAGGCCTAAATTTGTGACCCATACAGGTAGTTAAAATGAGATTAGCCTTTCGATATGATCCAGACACTAGGGATGATTTCATAAAACAAATATTGAACATACCTAGAAAGGATGAGAGATTTATATTTATAAATAAGAATCTCGGTTTATCCTATTGCAGAACCTTTTTTGAAACAATGGTAAAAAGCGTTGGTATACAATCATTATTAGCATGCCCAAGTAATATAAATAAAATCTCATATTTATTTGAGATGATAACTGAATATAGAGGATATATGACACGTTTCTTGATTTTGGTTATGTTGGGATGTGGTTGCACAGTCTGGTACCATGTTGTGTTAACAGATAACCCAAACCAAGATATATTTGATGTGTTCAGAATTATATCTTCTTATAAACCTTTTTTCAACCCTAATTATTGTATTCAAGGTTGGAATAAAATGTTCTTTTCCGAAAGTGTTGAAGATGTAGCAGCAAATGTAGTGTCTGCCTTTAATGAAGAACCATTTTCTGAGGTAGATGTACCTTCTCCTGCTCTTAGTTTGGGTATTGTTAAAGCATCTGGTTTAAGTATTGTAATAGTGATACTTCTCACCTGTTGATATGTTCCTAACGTTGAACTAATAGAACTATAAGATATGAATATGAATATAAAAGGCTTTATTTTGGCTCGCACTGTTATTAGAGATTTTAATTCATTAATTATGTTATTTCATCCACCTCATACAAAAGATCGATTACTTCTGAAGCTGTCATCCGATATTGAGTTAGTTTACAAAGATATGTCTGATAAGTATAAATTTCTTTTACCTAGCGATCTTTATTTCAATATACACAATTTAATAGTTTCAGGATTATACGTATTTTCTGTGCCTGATGTTGAAACCTTAACCAAACGTGAATTAAATAAGTTTATCCGTGATAGAATACGGGATTGCCCTGATTTCATGTTTTCGTTAACATTAACTGCTAATGATGAGTTATTTAATGTGATTATTCCTAAACCCGCGGATGTTTTGGTTTATAGAGGTTTATCGGTTATGTTATTACGGCTTACCTACGGCAGCTTGGCAAAAGATGGTTACTTACTTGAGAGTAAGCATGATACCATGTGTTCCAGAATGAATGAACATGATAATGTAAAAAGAATATATATCATTGACTTATACCCCACGGTAGGTGAAATTAGTAAAACAACTATCCTAAATAAGGTAAAGGAATATGTTGGTGAAATTTCAGTTTATAGATACATTTCTTCTTTTCTTTCTATATGTATCTATGATACAAACATAAGAAATAATCTGTCTATTACCCAATTAAGTCATATTCCATCAATTAATCAATTATTCAAAGTATTAATTAATTTAGTATTGAAGGATATTATCGATAAACCCTTTAAACACAAGTATCCTTGCTTAACCTTTTATAGGAATTATGATAAAGTCTTTCTCTTTACAAAGGAAGATGATGAAATAAAGATAGAGGTTATATTGGAGGAACTCGGTTTAAAAGGAAAAATATCCTCAATTGAACCCGGTGATGACCCCTTTTTCTTGGGCAATGATAAAATCCTCTGTTTGGACATTGAATGTAATGTAGTTGTTTGCAATAAGTATGAATATTTATAAGGGTGCAGCATGCTTGGAAAATTAGTACCAGTCACTTTCCTAACAACGTACCCTAGTCCATGTAGTGTTCTTGTTCCATGTAGTGTTCTTGCTCCATGTAGTTTTATGTTTATGGAGGAGTCTTTAAAGGCTCAGGCTGTTTAGGCCCGCAGACAGGCCGGAAGGTGGTGCTATACCAGCTTACCGAACTGCGTTACCAAAAGCTACTCTTTCTTGGTGGAAGAAAAGGTAAATTTGATCTTAATCACCTGTGTCAGTTCGAATCTGACGAGTAGCTAGTGAAGAGGAATAATATTATAGGGAACACTTGATCTCATCTTATATGTGTTTTATATTAAATAATAATATATGTAATTAAATAATGTATCTTTTATTGTGGAATCCAACTTATACCGGTACATATATATTACTATAAGAGAAATAATAGACTGATATTCCAAAGGTAGAGACACCGCATAAAAACGGATAAATATAGAGACGAAGGGGAGCGATGAGAGAGAAAGAAAGGGGTCATCACATGAGATATTGGGGTTGGCAAGAGTTATCATTACCCTCTTCAACTGGCTCTTATCAGACTTATGGCTTCGCAACTCCTAGCTTCATTCTGGTTAGACACCCTAGGAAATGGACCAATTCTCGTCTCTGGGTTAGACAACGTAACCTGGAATGGAACCAAAGGCTTGGTGTTAAGTCCTCTAACTATCAACTCCTAGCTTCAGGAATCGTTTAAGGTTTAGAAACCTTAGGAAATGCCTTAGAGAAAAATCCAACAACCTATAATTCCTCAAGACAGGAGTCCCAGACAGATTAGTGATAAGTATTGGATGGATTATCGAGTTATTAATTCACCCGATGGAATCATACGAGCTGGGAAGGTTCACATTGCCGGAAACGAGGCTTTTCCCTTTACCAAAAAAGAAGATTCTAAGGTTCAGACTACCCGAACATAAATAAATTGTAGAACTTGGACAAAGTATTCACAGCGGCTCCCATGTTCCACAAGATCCAAATAGAAAAGGGGCTAAACCAAATCTATTTGGATCTCGTTACTAATGGCACGAGCAGTAGCTACTTTGTTTACATTATAGATACGTATGGCCAGATTATTAGTTGATTGGTTTTTCTATTTTATTTTTTTCGCTCGATGCTTCATTTTGTTACTAAAAAGGGAGTCAGGCTTACTCTTTGTTGCTTTGCAATGTAGAGTAGCTTTACAAAGGTATTATGCAGGATTCGTATTCCGATCGAAGAAAGAAGGAAGGAGGCTAGTCCCCGAAAATGCCCGTTCTCAAAGTTGGGGTTCATAGTCGTCATAGACTGCTTCCTTTCTTCGGCTTAGGAGTGAGAGGCATTACTTGACCTTGATGGGAGGGCATGTTCAGCTATGATCTCTGGACCCGAGACCACACTCCTTCTCTCTCGGAGATCTGGATTTGATTCCCACTCTGGAGGACTAGGGCCCTCTTCTGCGCCTAGCACTGATCTGATTAAACATTATAGTCAAGAAACTAGAAGACGAAAGTCTTATCGTTATTGCTATCTAAGGCCTTTTCAGGTTATCGTGTGGATGATTTCACATTCATCGTTAAAAGGCTGCTTTCTCAGCAAGAATCTCGCTGTCATAGGTACGTAGTCGCTTGAGAGAAGCTATAGGGTATGGTGTGCGAGCGGGTACGAAGTCACTCATAAATGAGGAATCAAAACCTTGCTTTCAGGGGGACGGAAACTCGCTACTCAAGAAGGGAGCAAGAGGTCTTTACTTTATAGGTTGATAGGATAGGGCGCTTTATCTCAAGCAATGTTCTAGTTCTCTTCAGGTCGCCTATCCTATGGGGCGATCGACGACCGAAAGGTCTTCTGCCTATCCCTTACACGCAGTGGCTATCCACGCATTCAAATGTACAGGATGACCTATTGGTTATCCCTCTCACTTTGTGTGAGCAACTGAATAACTCTCGCTTTGCTCAAGTGACTAAACATACCTCGGGATTCCTTTCGGCGTTTCTATGCAGCCTTTGGGAGTTCCTTCCTGGTGTAGCTGAGTGCTCTTTGTTGTTTTACAGAATAAATTAGCTTTGAGGGCCCCATCTGGCGCAGTTTCTTATGGGTAGGCTGTACCATTTTCAAGCCTAATTGGAGTGGAAGTTCTTCTTTATCGTCTTCATTTAGGTAACTAAATAGATACCCAAGGTAATTGAAATTTTTGTTTTCGGATGCCTTAGGGGACAAAGATAAGACATCAGTATGAGTGAAGTTCTTGTTATCAAGTAGGGATCCTACGGAATGGGAATCTCCGATATTGGAACCAATGGTCGCTAACTTGCTCAAGTCGGTCTGATACTGGTTTTTCCGAGGCAGGGTCAAGTTAGTTTAATCAAATCTTCAATCAAAAGTTATAAATCATAATATCGTATAATAAGCTCCGAAACTGTGGATCATAGACGGACATAACAAAGCTTGAGTGAGTGAGCTTAGTGACTTCTTTTCCGGGTTCACTCCGGCACTCCTATAGCTAACCTGTCGCAGGAGATTTATTTATTTACAGGAAAAAAGGGAAGGGCATTGAAGACCAGGTCTTAGTCGGGCAGATGCCGACTTATACGATGAAACTTCCGGGGGCTTGACTCAATATCAGGACACGAACGACCTACTTACTGGCTTGAAGGATCCTTAGCTTGCCTCCTTAGAGTATCCCAAGTGAGTCTTTCTTCTTGTCTCTGTCAGTAGGATGGCACAGGGCATATTTGGCTAGACGGAGAGATCAGAATATCCACACTCGATCAAGAGTCTACTTCAAAGGCAAGAGGGAGACAGAAAGCAAGACTTGCACACGCCTGACTCATTCACAAAGACTACTGTAAGGGCATGGCACCCCCGAAACCCGAACTACAACAAAAAGGGGGAAAGCTCAATCGCCAATCGAGTCGACAAACCCGAAGTAAAGGATTCAACTCAGTTCAACTGACTTTGCTCGAGAGACCTAGGCTCATAGATAGAATCAGAGGCGGGGAATAGTGAAAGAAAGAGAAGAAGCGGGGTAGAGGAATAGGTCAACTCATCAGGCTCATAACCTTCAGATTGCAGGTTCGAACTCTGGGAATAATTATTATTTGACTTGTTCTTATAAAAGTAAAAAAATGGAAATGACTATTTCGGCAGTTTGTTTATCTACGTGTTCGTTTGATGGAAGAAAAGATGGTTTTTTTCCTTCATTCTTATCTCCCGGAAACCTGGGTAAGATATGTTCCAATTTTGGGGAGACTTCTTTTTCTTTATCTTACTTCCAAGTCGGTCGGGTATCTCTTTATGGACGAAATTTCCCAATTCTATCCGTCTTCTTCGGGTGGAATGTCTGGGAACTCAATTCCACCCAATTCTGATTCCACTATATTCGCGGCGGGGGGCACGGCCCGGGATGAGAATTTTGGCTATCAAGAAACAAGGGAAGATCTTTGTAAAAGAGAATACTCATATTATATATTCTAAATATATAAATAATTTGGAACTGCCATTTTGGGCTTTGCTCTAACCGAAGCTATTGCATTGTTTGCCTTTCTGATCTTATCCGTATTCCAAAGAAGGAAGAAGCAAGCACCTTTTTGCTTTTGAGTTGCAGATTACCGATGGAGAAACTGAAAATAGTACAAGTAAACTTCCATCCTCGGACTATCGGGAGTGGTTTGAAGATAGATTGCTCCTTGCTCACTTATAGGTCCCGAAACGAAATAAAATCAGGCTTTCAAAGCAAAAGAAGGAGAGTCCTTACCCTGCTATCGACGCATTGGCTCTTTTCCTGACATCAAAGTGATCTCTTAATCTGTTGCGGAAGCTGTGCGCGTGTCACGAGAAGACATAGGGAATAGGGACATAGTTCAACTCCTTCCGTTCGTTTGGTAGTGGGAGTCAGAGACAACCTCTCACTATTGTTTTCTGGCATCGATTAAAGAAAGGTTTTCACTAGCCCTTTCCGCTTAAGTCTTTATTTAAGTAACTTTAAGCGTGATAAAATATTTTTAAGAAATGAATAAATATGTAGAAAGAGTGGATGAAGCCCCTATAGATGGGATGCTACCTACAGAAAGGCTAAAGCGTGGGCACTAAAGGCTCTCGTGCGCCATTACTGATCAGTCTGCTCCATTGCTCATATGCCATTCCTTGGGCAATCCTCTATACATTCCTTTATGCGTATGCGGAGATTTCATTTATTCTCTGAAGAGAGTTCTATGCTCCCTGTCCCCCTTTTAACAGGATCTTTCTTGGGGTCGATCAAATCAGAAGTCGATTCGTCGAGTCGAGACAGGCTTTTCGCTCCTCTCCTTATTAGTCTTTTGGCTTTTCGCTCCTCTTCCGGAGGGAAAGGTTATTCTTTATTCATGTTCGTAGGTGGCTAACGTGTTTAACGAATAGCCCACGAGCCTCCCCATAGATTTTGCTTCTCAGGCCGGGATCGCCCCACTTGCCTTGCGAGCTAGGTATTCCCTTTCTGGTTTCCCAGTTCTTGCCTTTCCAATCTGTGAAACCTTGTCAAATTACCCTTCGGGTACTTATTGATTTTGTTTAGGAATGGAGTTGCTCGACCTTAATTTAATTAAGGGTGAGGAAACGTTCACGTTTTTCGCCTCTCCTTATCAGTCGAGTCACTTCATACCTCTCCTCTACGCTGAACATTTTTTCTTTTTCAACTCGTGACGGGTATTTCAAATAAGCTTCTTTCGTGAGGGAATGAGTTGGCGTCGTGACCGGTGGGGATTGTTCTGCCATTCCCCGGGTTCTTCCCAAAGGACCGGTGATTGAATATACATTAGTGGCTTAATAAACTGCTAAATAAGCACTCAACCAACTACGATTGAGAGAGACAAACGAAATACCTAAGCTAAGGGTGCGTAAGCGCAGCTCTTAGAACTCAATCCGGATCCGTAAATGCTTATGATTAGCTGTCATAAACCTTCTTTTGACTCATGCGTTGGTCAACGTAATAACGTAATAAGAAAAAAGGTATCCGGAAAAAGGCTGACTCGCTCACAATACCGGCACTGAGCCATCGTATTCTATTCATTTTTTTCCGAGGAGAAACTTTCCTTTCTTACCCTCCATAAATTGAATTGCCCAATTAATATTAAAGACCACACGACCGAACCTCGAGATCGTAGAGAACGAAACAACGCACCGTGAGCTGCGTACGAAGTGCTAAAACCCAGTACCAAAACAAAAGACTTATCCCGCCCTATTACCTACCATCGGGCACTTCGCCGCTCTTTCTTTAGAACGTGCGAGGGTTAGTTAGTACTCCCGACGAAGAGAAAATGAAGCCCTTTGTTGATGCCGGCTCCGCGCTATTCTTTCTTATTAACGTCCATGCGCCATTACTTCTTTTCCGTCTGCGAATAGAAAGAGAAAGATTCTGCGACAACAAATACAAATCAGCCATTGGAAAGAAAAAGGTTTGCCACACACAATAGTACAAAATACATCGCAATCAAGTATCACTTCATAAGAGAAGCGATAGAGAATGGTGAAATTCAGCTGACGAAACGAGACAACAGAAATTGCTTTACTTAAAAAAGGTGGATTTGAGGGCGAGAGAGAAGAGTCAACGGAGGAATCAATGAACGAGAATGCGTCTTTCTAAGAACACCTTCGGCCCCGTGACAGACTTTTTTATTCTTCCAAGTTTTGAAATGAGTGGTCGTAAGGGCTGGTGTGAAAGAGAGATCGAAATCAGCTTAAACCTACTCCTACAATTGCGCTCCTCCTACCAGGACATTTCTGTGGGTAAGAGCCCAGCATTTTATGAATTCGCATTTATTCTAAATTCACATAGAAATGTGAGAAGAAAGCTGTCTCTATTCAGAAGTTCCATGATACATTCTCTGATAGGTCGATTCTCTATTAATATGTTGCTAATGCCCGGTCTTCTTCCGTCGTAGATATACCCCCAAAAGGGCCTTCAGTGGTACGGGGTGCTTCAATCCCAACTATGACCATGGAATTGTACCTAGGGAATCTTTTATCCAGCATATTCGTCGTTATAGTTTTGGCTCTTACCCGTCACGGAGTTGGAGTCAAAGAGTGCAAGATAGGAATCCTGTGATGTCAGGTTTTTCCTACCACTACAGCTGCTCAAGTGGTAGTTTTGAAGGCCTATTTTTGATCCTGCTAAAATAGCATTCAAAGTCCAACACTTAAAAGGGAGGAAAGAATAATAAGAGAAATGCTTGCGAGAGAAAGACATCGGAATCTTCTAAATGTTGAACCTTCTCTGTTCATAGGACGCATCTTATCCATCCTTCTAACTCATTTCTTCTTTCACCCCGGGTTTAATCCGCTTGGGTTAAATCCGCCTAACTCGTATGCTCGCAGGTATTTCCTTGATAAAATTATCCGTTACGAGTTATTCCACTTGCATCGTTTGGGAAACGTATTCAGACAATACATGCCATCATTATTAATCGGCTATTATTATTATGCCTGGTATACCTTATTAGCACCTGACATGGTCTTAATGATGTATTGGAATTACTGAATTCTTTTTCTTATTCCGGAGCATCAAGCTCTTCAGTCGTTGATGGGAAAAGGGCTGCAGAAGCACTCCAATCGATAGCGGAGGAAGAAAGATCATCCAATGATGAAGCAGACGGCGCGGCAGAGAAAGATAAGAATAAAAAAATGACGCTCTTTACGTCTCTGGCATTGTACTAGCAGGTGCAATAATAACATTTTAGTTAGTTGTGAGGAAGACTCAAGCTTAAGTCATGGTTTTTAGGCGTTAGTTCTTTATTATATATATCTTTGCCAGAGCGAGGGACCCCCCTCAAAGTCTATTAGAATATAGAATGGGTGCTGCGTTTACTTCTATTTTCTTTTTAGTTGAAGTCATAAGGGCGTCATCAATTCTATCTGTTATTAAGCCCCTGTTTTCTTTCATCCAGCCTGTAGGCAAACTTCTTTTCAAACACAAGACACAAGCAGGAAGTCATCAAAGAAAGTTAAAATGAACAATCCTTCGTACCAATCCGTACTTTCTTTCTTTATTAGGAGAGCCAGAAGAAAAGAATAAATGCCTATTTTCAATGTGCCAATTGGGAAAGCCGCTAAGATCTTTCACTAGGGATAGCTGCTTCTAGGTAAAAAGGCTAAGGGCCGCCTGCCTTTTCTTCCTTTATAGCCAGCCTATAGAGTCCGCCCTCTTATCTGTTAATGCCCCTGTAAGAGGACTTTTAGGTAAGAGTTCTCCGTAAGATATTGGAATTCTATATGTTGCGTTTTTCATTTCTTCTCCTGACCATTACGCAAGCAAGTGAGCAATCCAGAGAGCAAGGCTTTCCTTTCAGTGCTAGTTCACAGTGATGGAAGCAATCGAATACGTTCGATACATAGGCGAGAAAAGTGTGCAGGCCTTTAAGCAGGATAGAATTTTCTAGGGCGGCAAGGGCTCAAAGCCTTTCTCTTTCCATGTGTGTCGGCAAAAGCTACGATTAATATATATAGTTAGCTTTCGCTCTCCTCTCTGGGCTAGTCTCTTAGGTAGCAAATCCTGTAGAAAAAGAGAAAAAGCTAGTTTGAAAGCTTCAGTCTTTATCCGGCTCTCCCGGCTGTACAAAAAGCTGCTATATTTACCGCAGGAAGGCTTATTTCAAATGGAAAGGAATACAAAGCCAGCTAGAAAATAGCTAGTTGTTCTCCTTACTCTGGGCCCTCCATCCGGTAAGCCAAAAGTAGGCTTCATCAATGAAGCAGGAAAGGGAGAGCTTACTAGTGTAAGATGTCAGATATATTCCTAAACCCATGACAGCCTTGAAGGTAGCTTACGAGTAGTGGCCCGCTATTGGCCTTCGCTCTATGTTCTTTTCCAGTGACCGCCCGGTCAATTTCTCGCTATTTCCCTATAAGCGAGCTAACTTAACTCCCGATCTCCTGGCTGGGTCAACAGAGGAGGGCTCACGAGAAAAGATCGATTTCTCCCTATTAAAATAGAATATGAGATCTTTCTCTCAGTGCCAGTTCGTAGCCATTCGATCCAGCAGGCGCAGTAGAAAGAGTATAAATTCCTTTTATTCACACTGTATCAGTAGTTGATGCTACTTCCATCAAGTTATAGCTAGCAACTAAAGCTAGGCAAGCAAGTTCGCTTTCAAGCTTTGACTTTCCCATAGCATCTTCTGGGCTCGTTTTCAAGCCTTAAGAGCCCCAAGCGAGACAGTTTCAATTGTAGTTGCCTATTCCTAAGTAGTCCTTGCCTATCCCTAATAAAATGGATAACTAGTACTTTCTTTTTCCTTTAACGCGATTGGTAGAAAGCGAAATCCAATTGTTTGTATTCCAGTCCTTAAGAGATCTATCTACCTGTAAACAGAAGCTAAGAGCCCCGGGAACATACCTTTCAACAAATCGTCACATACCTAAATCGTAAATTAGATCTTCAGGGACAGAGGACGAACTCGTAAGGAACCATTAGAGGAGAAGCGAGAACCAGTTGATCCGTAGTTTCGCCCCTCCTACTTATACTTAATACTTATCATTTTACGATGAAAAGATGGAATTGGCCTAGGAATGCCAGAGTGGTGAAGTGAAAGTGAGACCGGAAAGGGGGGTGAATTGTCTGTTCACTATTCATCTCTGCCACACCGCTTCACTGAAGGTCCTGGGCTTTAAGCAGTAAGGGAAAGTCAGTAGTCAAAGCCGGGACAGGTATTTAGTCACTGGTCTGATAGGGCCAGGAAGTAAGACATTATTTAGTTAAGTTACATATAGTAATAGTCACCCTTATTTCTAATAGTGAGCCCGGGGGCGAGTAGCCTTGATTCTCATCTTTGATCACCCAAAGGAAGGAAGGCTTTACCTGTTCAAGACTAGAGAATAGTCTTTCCTATAAAAGGAAGCCTAACGAATAGTTTGATAGAATGGTAAAACGAATAAGTAAGCTTCCCTTGCACTTTTAGACTAAGAAGAGCGAAAAACCATGTGAATACAACAACCGCACAGACACACAAGTTAAATCCACCCGAAGACTCCCCAACAAGTCAATGGGGCGCCGACTAAGGTGAAGATGAGGTTTTTCGATATAGTGATTCCAGAGCTCTGCGAAAGCAGATCTATGATCTCCACATAACTACAAAAATGTAGTTCATTAACTGGAAAAGACTTTACAATGTCGAATATTCTTCTTTCGCACTTCTTTTGCCTGACAGCGGGTCAATGCCGGTTATCTTTGTCTATGTAAACGAGCTTATCGGCTTACTTTCAATACGTCAGCCTCGGCCAAAAATGGGGTTGCCCTCGTGGGTTTTCCATCTCTTTTTAGAAGAAAAACGTAGATCGGGAAAGCGTCCCAGTGTTTACCACATGCTTTGAAGCATCTATGGAAAATCGTCAAATAGACGTGGTGTAGCCGGACGGTGTCCGTTCTTTTTTTATCAGAATGGTCCGACAGAGAAAACAAGCCCGGATACGTTAAATTCATTCATGGGAATGAGAATTCGAATCCCGCGGAGACGAAGAAAAGATATATGTTTATATAAACCTACGCACAGTCGTTGAGCAAAGGGACATGGCAATTTAGTCACTTTCTTTTTTCTTTCTCGACCTCCTATTAAGAAAATTCTTTTCATTCCGAAAACAATAAAGATATCTATGAGTAGATATAATCATTGTCGCCTAAAAGTCCGGTCATTTACCTTATTACCTTATTATATAATAAGATGGTGGGGATTAGGCCTCGATATGACGTGATACTGGAAATCTCGAACTCAGAGAACGTTAAGCCCAATAACTCAGAAATTGCGATCCTCGATGGAACGACTCCTCAGTACATCACCGATCTTTCGGGTGCCATTCACACTCGGATTCTTAAAGTAGTTTAACCAGAGAATTTTGTTAACCCGACATTCGTAGATGCCAACAGGAATGAACCTGTAGAGAGTAGCCAGTAATCTTGGGTGGCTAAAGTGAGATAGAGTGGTGAAGCGAATGAAAACGGAGCCCGCCGGGCGTCACATAAAAGTGAAAAGTGGTGCTATCTATATACATTTTGCCCCTGGATTCCGACTAGTCTTTCTCCTCATTCCGGTTCACGTACTCTTCGATCGCGGCCTGGTCTATCTGATCTGATATTGTATTGAAAGAGAAAGATCGTCATTCAAATCCTTTGGATTTAGGGAAGCCTTGCAATGTTCGCACTGGAATTTCTTCTTCTTATTTGTACTCTACTTGGTTTTGGTCTATGGTGGATGGTTGCCCCCGAGCCTTTGCTCTTCAAGCCGGAAGCCCTATCATCTAATGATTTTGCTTTTGCTTACCTTTTTAAGGTAGCTAAGGATACCTTTATTGAAAAGTAGTACCCTACCCATCCGAATGTAAAGAGCCCAAGAAGTTTTGGGTAACCTCTTCATAGTACTTTGTAAGCATATGTTAGATGTTGATCAGGAAACCTTTGATCCCCGTTGGTATATCTGAATCTGATAGTTCTACACGAACAAATCGTGTCAACGCTTTTGCCATGTAAATGGCTGCTATTCTTTTAAGTATAGCCCTTGCCGAGTCCGTATCCCAGAATGGAATGTATATAGATCTATCCACGTTGTGAACTTATCTCTTCCAAGAGGCTCTTCCCCGAACATGCCTATAAAAGTGAAGTAATGGTGGGCTTATTATTATAAGTAACTAAGTAACTTAGTGCAAAAGCCAATTCTAATAATAATAATTTAGATTATCTATCATGCTTTCTATATAAACTATGATATATAGGATATATAGTAATAAGACTAGTAAAAAGTAAATCTTATAGGTAAAAACCTGGTATTCCATCTAGTTCAATAACTAGACTGCCTATTAATAAAAAATAATAATAGGTCTTTCCCATCACTCAACATAAGGAGTAGCAGACTCTGAGTGCCTGAGAGTAAGCCTATGATGGCTCCCCTCTTGTCTCCTAAATCCAGTCCTGCTTATGATTTTATTGTCTTAAGAAGGCTGCCTCATCGTGATCCATTGGATATATCTAACAGAGTCCTTCTTTATGATATAATGGCTAAGAGATCTCTCAGAAATGAGAGGCTTTTGAATCCTCCTATGAAGCCTCCTGCTTCCAGCCCTCGTGTAATCCATAAAACACAGCTTAATACTAATCTATCGAATTCATCCTCTTAGAGATATTAATTTATAACTTTAGAAAAGTGATGCTAGCTAAAATAAGAAAATCAGATTTATTCCATTTACATCATATTTTTAAACAACTCCTTACTTAATTATGAATTGGTTATTACGCGTGGGCAGCATTACCACTGGAAATTAGTATGAATGAATATTATATTTCAAGCAGTGGATCCACAAGAAGTTGCTTCGTCTAGCGAAGGGAAGGAGTGATTGATGGGAATACGGCCAGACAAGTAGAAACATCAGCAGCATCAGAGCTGTCGGAGGAAGAATCATCTAATGAAGCAGCCATTGCGGCACCTGAACATCAAGATAGTAGTAAAGTAGCGCTTTACATATCTGGTGTTATACTAGCAAGGGCTATAATGACTTTGAAGCTGGTTGTGAGTAGGACTCATGGCTCTTAGGCGTTGGATCTTTGTTGAATACCTTCTCCTATTATATATTAACAGATATGAGAGGATAACTTAATGCATTTGAAAAGCACCCGCCCTATACAAAAACAAAGATTGGGTACGCCAGACAGACATCGTCAGCCTAACCCTGATGCATTGGTTTTCTCAAGCTTCATTCATTCAGCAGGGAGGGGAAAGTCCCAGCTGACATCCTGAGCTCTACAACTACCAGTGTGGCCTTTTCAGGTTCTGGATACTCGCATTCTTTTGAGCGAGATTGTCCTTCCAGTCGAATGGTCTGCTTAAAGAAGGGTAATAGATATAGCTTACTGATAAGCTTCTGGTTTTCACTGGTCCTTTGTTATTTGTTATATGCCAACAACCCTTGCTTTGCCTGTAATGGTTGGGCTTATGACCTTTGCATCGGTCTATTGGGCTATGCATTCTGTAGGGTATTAGCGTTGTGCGACACTAGTCCTGTCGTCTGAGGAAACATTGATGTACGGGGCTACCACGGGGAAATCGCTGCCGTTTCTTTTCGCACTTTGCGGCTAACGAATGTGGGAATGAGTTCGATCCTATGAAAACATCCATCGGGTCTCCAAGCAATGATCACTCAACTCTACTCGGCATTCGATCATTACTTCCCGTTTGAACAGAGCTTTTTTTCTGCCTTTCGTGTTATCTGACTAGCTCTTCCTCACTCTGGCGCTTGGTTTACCTTTTCAGCCACTGACTTTGCCTTTGCAGCCCTCCTATAGCTGCAACTAATATAACGTAGCTTGTTTCGAGCCATGAAGTTAAGGAAAGGCGGCGCAGATCTACTTTTTTCATCTGCTTTCAGCCTCTGACTCCGACGATTGAACCTTGGCAAAGCTCTGCCTGACAGGAAGAAGAGCTAAAAAGTCTTTAGGCAATATGCATCCAATTGCCCGTCTTAACAAATGAACCCGTGGATAAGTAGGCCTTTCTTGCAGACGCCGCGTTCCCTTGAGTCACCAGGAGCACCACGGTCTCTACCACCGGAGTAAGAGACTAAGGCAGATCTATCAGGCTCAGGTATAGGCATCAGAGGCTGCTCGACGCCGCTCGTCCTTCTGAAGAAGAGCTAAAAGGAAAGACAGGTCAGGTCAGACTTTACCCAACCAACCTGACCTTTTAGAGCAAGCTGTCGGAAGCAAAAACCTCTCTTCCTATCGAACCTCCGTAGACCGGCCGGGGATAGAGTTGTAGAGCGTCGGCTGCGATAAAATGAGAACCTTCGATTTCGGGGGCAGGGGAAGAGAAGTAGATCGAGTCAATTGATCGACCCAAGCCAGTATTTGATGGATCCCCAAGGCCAGGGTCGAAGACCTGGTTTCTAAGCTCCAGATGCTCAATATCCATTACACTTGACTTTTCTTTCAGGCAAAGCCCCATACGCTTTTATGTGAAGGCCGTCTTTCGTAGTTCTCCCTGGACATTAAAGATATGACGGAAGAATACCGGCTCTTCGATTTCATGAAAAGGCTCCACCCTACTTAAAATAAATGTCCAAGACTTAGGGGCGGCACAGGCAGCTAGCCCGCGTCATTGAAAGTACTTAGCCAGGGTGAGTCGAGACCAGGCCAAGGGCAAGAGCCGTCAATATCGAAAAGGCAAAGACCCCAAGAAGAAGCCAAGCCTAAGGCCAAGAACAGCGAGCTCAAGATCAGGAGCCAAAGCGGACCAAGAAGAAAGAAGACTTCATCTACTCCTAAGCCCAACAAGAAGTCAAAGGCGACAGCCCTAAAAAAGAAATGATAAGAGTTCGTTTCTTCCTATTTTGAAATGTTTGGAGCGTCCAACTGGAAATGATAAGAGAATGCATAGGTCAAACGAAGAAGTTCCAATAAGCAGATAAATATAGTATACCACCTTACTTATTTCCTCTATGATCCAGAAAGCAAATTGAAGAACCCGCGAATATAGGCAAAACTCTATTGTTAGCCAAGGAAAATGACTCTAAGTAAAGACTTCATAGACTTTGACCAGACGTGTTCGGAATCTTTTTTTTTTTTGATCCGGGGCCTTCACCTCGTAAACTTGGTATTATAAATACCTCGCTTTTGTTCAATTATAAATAAATAACCATTTTGATGGAGATTTGTAGCATCATTCAAGTAAATACAGATTAAGATCGTAAAAACATGAGCTTGTAATATAGCTACACCTAATTCAAGACCGGTTAATGCAAGAACTATAAATAAAGGACCAAGATCTCCTATGAAATATAAAAGATCATTCATACATAGCATAGTCCAAGCGAACCCACTTAAAATCTTTACTGAACTATGACCGGCCATCATATTAGCAAATAAACGTATTCCTGAGCTTAATGCGCGAAAACAATGAGGGATTAGCTCAAGGAGTACTAAAAAAGGTGCTAACGGCAGTGGGACTCCTGCAGGTAATAAGAAGCTTAAAAAATGAAGCCCATTTCTTTGAAATCCCACTATAGTAATGCCAATAAAAATGGAAAATGAAAGCCCCAAAGTAATGAGAAAATGAGAAGTAACTGTAAAGCTATAGGGTATCATACCCTGGAGATTACGAAATAACAAAAAAGTAAAAGTGACCAAGATGCAAGGGAAAAACTTTTGTTTAACATTTCCGGAAAGACCACCTATTTGTTCGTTTACCAGGTTCAGCACGAAATCATAAATAAGCTCTACCAAGGATTGCCAAACATTTGGTACTGAGTTTCCTCCTCCGTTTTTAGTAACAAAATGAAGCAGAAGTAGGACCAAACTGAGAGTTAGCAGCATAAACAAAGATGGATTTGTGAATGAGAAATACAAGTTTCCTATTTGAATAGGAATCAATGGGAGAATGGCAAATTGCTCAAGTGGGCTGTTGGGCGTAATCGTAATAAACACTTTTCATTTCATCCCTTGCGTTCCGCTTCTTGCTCGATGTGAAGAAGAAAGACTTGTCGGAAATTGCCGGTTGGTTGTTAACCAATGATCCAGAAAGGCATGGGAGTCTTTGGGCATTGCTTGGGTCGAGTTCAGTATGGCTACTTAGAAAGAAAACAATAAACATGAAAACTTCCCTCTTAACTGAGAACAATTAAAAAAGAGTTTTTTTACTTTTTATTTCATTCTCGATCTGAGACTGACGTTCTAAAATATTAAAGCACTCTTTTAGTCCCTGTAAAAGAAAGTCTTTTGTTGGTTGTGCTTTTGATCGTGCGCTGTTTTTTCTATACCAGCGTCAGCATTTTGATCGTTGAATTGACGACGGTGAGGCGAGTGTTGACACAGGGAATTTTTGGCCTCCATAGCTTCCAATCCAAAAAGGATGTCTTTGAGGTGAGATAATCTCGATTTAAGATCCCAAACTAAAGACAGATTATATGAGTTCCAAGAAAGGAGCTTAGACATTTTTGTCTTTTTCTTCACAATGACGAGCTTGACCGGCTTGAGACCACCCATTTTTGATGAGATCAGGAAGGTTAGGGTTTTTTATTTTCATATAGAAGAACAAGGGAGACAAGGCTTGAAAACGGGAGCTTTTTAGGGTTGTGCTCAGAGATCGATCGAAGGCTCGCTCCGATAGTTGTCACTCGAGCTGCTTCGCTCCTCTCCCGGCTAAGGTCGAGTGGCTTTTCGCTCCTCTCCTTATTAGTCGAGTGGCTTCGCTCCTTGTATGGTGTCCGGAAAGGAAATGCCCCAATCCTTTTTTATGAAGTCAGAACCAGTCTAACCTTGGAGAAGATTAGCAGCTCCTTGCCTATTGTTTATGCTTGCAGCAGGAGGTTTGCACGGTAAGAATAGACAGTGTTGATAATGAAAGCAAAGGCGCTTCTGCTTTATGAAGAAAATGAGTTTTCTCAATTGGCAAGACCTTGAGTGCCACTAAAAATTTCATCCAAAAAAAACTAGCAAGCAATATCCAATCAAGCGCAGCGCTACGTTGGTTGAGCCTACTGTGATATAGAAGCTATAGCAAAAGGCCAGCCAGCGAACCAGCATGACGCTGTACTTTCTTTGTCTAGTCGTCGATCTGATACGATGAGGAACGGACTGGACTAGTAGGATCTGATGAGAAAGGCGAATAAGGAAGACGAGGAAGTTTAGTACCGACTGGCGAGAGGGGACTAGGTCTCGTGTAAGCCCTTCGTTCTAGTGGTGAACTGCTTGTTCGACTTAAGCGTCACTCTCCCCTTCGGTTAAAGCAAGCCCGTCCAATCCTCTATCCATTACCCCTTTCCCGCCTTCGACTTCAAGCAGTAACTTTTCGCTGCTCTAACGGGTGGTTTTGAGCCAGGGGTTACGCAAGCCCTTCTCATAATTGAAATAAATAAATAATAGAAAGAAATAAGAACATACGGGAGTAGGAATCGCAAGTCAGCTACCCTGCCTGTCAGCTACTTCTATACTGAAGTTTTCAATAGAAAGGATGGTTGCACTAGGAAAGCCCGTGGGCACACAAGCAAAGGCATAATCACCCCTTACCGAACCAACACTTATAACCTCAACCTCTGTCTCTGTAATTCTCTATCTCCTATTTCTGTATTAGAAGATAAGACAGAAAGAAAGCGAGTCAGCTGGTACTGGTAATAGGGATGAATCGGCACAGGCACATGAGATTCATCGCCTTTCTTCGCCTTGTTTCCTTTCTTTTTCACTGAAGTTAGGTTAGGAAGGAGCAAGCCTTTGTCACTATGGAAGTCAAGCCCGCCAGTCACAAAGAATAGGTTGTATTCACAGTTCAGTCACCTTCATCTCCTCGGGTCAAGCCACTGCCCTTCCATCCTAGTCCCACGGAGCGAGCTTTCATTGAATTGGTAGCAAGCCACGGGTGGGAATGAATGCTGCTCCGCTTTCAACAAGGAATAGCTGCTGGTAGACGTTCTACACCGGCCCTTTTGCTATGCGATACGAAGCGACTTCCGTCCCGTCACTTTGGAGAACCCGAAAGGCACCTATCCGTGGGATAAAGAAGATGAATGGGGAGCCGAAGATCAAAACCGTCATGTGCCAGGGGTTGATCATCGAAGCCAGGGCAATAAGGATGAAGGCATTTGAGCGCTGATGTAGTTAACAGCCACCTTCATAGTCGATTCATTAGGGGCGTCACCTTCTACCCAACTAAAGAAAACTGCAATCGAAGTTTATCAACCACTCACTTCACCACCGAGATCTTCGACTTAGCTCCCAAAGGTAATAATCCACCCGGCCCTTCTCCAACCTATACAAAGAGAACAGAAGATAACGAAAGGAAGACAAAGAAATAACTAAATCATAACACAAGCTACCCATTCCATCTATCATATCAGTCGAGTCGATCAAATTCGTTCTTATCTATAGATAAGGCAAGAGAGAACTTATGACCTCGCGGATGGAGAGGGATTCGAACCCCCGGTATTCCTATCAATACTTCGGTTTTCAAGACCGACTCTTTCAACCGCTCAGACATCCATCCTCTTCGCCCTTCTTAGCCCTGTAGCCTATTTCTTAGGCGTAAGTGGCTTATCTATGTGATTTGCTACGCTTGCTTGCGCCTATGACGGACTCTATTGCCTTAAGTTAGCGACACTTTTCCGGTAGTACGAATCGCTACGCTTCGCTTGTTTCTATATGATAATATGCACTTTGGTTGCTGCGCTCTCTGCGGATAATAGCTTCAGAGTGAAGAACGAATGATCCTCCAAACAGAGTGATTGAGTCCGACTCCTGCGAGCGAGCGAAAGGCGGGGCTTCAGAGCGAGTTCGACCCGCGAACGATCAGCAAGTGAAGGACCGATCCTTTTGCGCCAGTACTGTTGTGAGACTGGTACTTGGCGGCTTACGAGCAACATACAGACTAAGGGTTTCCTTCACTCCCTCGCTCTTTTTTAAAGGCCCTTTCTATTCTCTTTCGTCTTTGGTTCTTACATAATCAGACTGAACGCCCAGCTTCGCCGAGCAGCTCTCTCCCCAGCCCAAAGCATAGTGTGGAATCTGGATCCTTTCATTGAGCACTTGTCTTTTAGATATATATAAAGGTGTTCTGACTCTATTGCATCAAATCATAACCTACGCCTTCTACGTCTATGGAAAGACTAAGCCCTATTTCAGAGATTGGACTTGATTACTGTGATTAGCCTTTACTGGTAAAAAGCTGTTCCCGAGCCAGGTTCCCTGGATCCACGTGCTCCTAGTCGGGCCTAAATGGATGAATGAAAAAGCACGCTCGGGTAGACTTCTTCAGCTCTTGCTCCGCCTATCCTCCTACTTATTATTCTGGGGGTCATAGAAAGATACGAACTGCCTACTTTTTTTAATTCAATTAATTGAAACTATTTAAGAAAATGAAAGCTGCTTGCCCTCACTAATAAAAAACAACAATCCCTCCGAATCTCTTACCTACTTTTATTCATATCTTCGGTATACTTCAATACAAGACAAGCACAGGAAAGGATATTCTTTCAAAACCGGTTTCCCGCCTATTCTCTCTCAATTGCCTATCCTTTATAGAGGAGGGAGAGTACTGACGCAGTAGCTTCCAACACATTGACCCCCTCAAGTGCAAGATATGAATGTTTTATGAATTTCATACGGGACTACTTACGTAGTGGGGTTCACTTCTGACTTACTTTTTAAGTTTACTGAAGGAACTGACCTAAGCATAGCTCTCTCTCTCAAATACAAATGCCAAGAAAGGGATGAAAGGGATAAGTGGTGGAAAAATGCGTCAGCCTTTCATTTCTCTTTGTTGGCCTTTGCTTTGTCCTACTTATAGTATCCGTCTTCAAAAATATCGAAACTCGTGTTTTTATTAACCAAAAAGACATGAACTTTGTTGGCACTAAAAAAAAGGTTATTCAATCCACTAGTGCAACTGAAAGAATTTTCTCTTCTGAACCGGAACAAGAAAGAGTTCTTAACCACTGCTTGTGAACAGCTCTCTTCAACTGAAGGCGCATTTACTCTTAAAAATGAAAATAAAAAAGTGACGTCTCTCTCAGGTCCAGTTTCGATTTCGAACTAACTTACTATTAAGTAAGTAAGCCGGAAGAGAAATATTCAGAAAACCCAATTTCCTGTCTTAAGAACCTGACTCAAAAGAGAAAAGAGGACTAAAAGAGATATAACTTTCGACGATTGAACTGCACTTTTATATCCAGATTGGAACTGGACTTGAACGTCTTTGGATCCTGCTTAGGGCCGGCTTTCACTCCACTTGAAAAGGAATATCAGGAACGTCGACTTGCACTTGCATTATCGAATTTCACTTTCCGCAATCCTAGCTCCTGGCTCATATTCGCATATGCCACTCAAAAGAATAAGACGTTCAACTCCCTAAAACAAAATACGTATAATTGAGAAAGTCATCATATCCGTGCCTTGGGTAAATGCTTACCTTCGGGAGAATCTTACCGAACGAGTTTCAAACAAACCTGTCCTCTTCGCCTCCCAAGATATGACGGGAAAAGGGCCTTGTCGGCCACCGCTTGCTGACGACAGAACGCGTCGTTAAAGGGTCTTCGCGTTAACGACCTTATGGAGAACGTCAGTTTCGCGCTTCGATGGGCTTGATGATCGCTTTTTCGAAAGCTTGATGTAATGTAAATCTGAAAGAGCAAACAAAGAAGTCATTGTCGGAACACTCTACCCACCACTGAGCCTGAGAGAACAAGCCTATGGAATGATCCTTCCCCAGCTCTCTTTGACTTACCCTTTGAATCTTTCCCTTCTCATAGGGGGTTCGGGTCTGAGGTAAGCCTTCCTCTATCAAAAAACAGTAAAGGTCTTTCGGCATGTTGAGGATGCTTTTCTTAAGGTGACGCTATCGATACGTGAACTCTTTCTGCTTGCTTAGCAGATGTCCTTTACCTCTCCGCTTTGGGCTCAGTCAGACGCTTGCAGTAAAGGAAGAAGATGGTTCCAGCATAGACCACTACACTCGTCATATCCTCTCTCGATACGCTTTTGCGCTTCGCAGCACTTTTCCCAGTGAATATGGCTACGAAACTACTTGGATCCTGGGGAACCAATAGGACCACTTAGGTCTACGTTGCCACGATCTTGTTCTGGGGAACCATCACTTCTACGGCCGGCCTATATTGAAACTTGTTTGCCGTGTCGTCCAGCGGAGCTTAGAAGAAGGTGACTCGCGCAGCCAGCTGACTCCTTTTCAATAGAAAGTCAGAGCTCCCCAGCCCTTATCAGCTTAACCGAAGTAGCGATTCCGGTATTGAACTAGATTTTTACACTTGGTAAGAATAAAAGATTAGACTTGCCTCTATCTGAGGAGATAAAACAGTACTTTGAAAAAAGTACAAACACACAGCCTCAAGTCCAAAGTTTCAGGGAAGAACTGAAGAAGTTAAGAGAACTTCTAAGCAGGAAAGCAAGAGGAACAGTTATTCTTTTACTATGAAAAGCGCGCTCCTACTCCTTTTGTATCTGTGACCTTTGTTATGGGCGACCAAGCGAATGAGTCATAGAACTCGTCTTCCTCTTATTTTACGACCACTGACACTTTAGTCGATGGCAATTCTTCTTTCCGGGCAAGCAATCGAACTCAATCAAGCATCGGAAATCACACTCGCCACAGCACCTGGTTATGGAATAGAGCTCTTGAGTTGGCCCCTTTTTGAAAGGAGATTATTTCAAAGATCTTTGTCTCGGATGATGAATAGTCACTCGTCAGCCTGCCCTTCCCCTCACGGAGCGGTAACAGAACTACTGGGAAGATCATAGGAGATTTCCCATAACGCGTTGACAGCAGACGATGACGCGCATCTAGATTTCCGAAGTAAGTAGGCCAATGCCATGGGTGGAAAACTATCGCCTCACACCCGCTGAATTGAATTTGGTACGAATCGAGAACTACTTCGTAGCCTCTGAGCGGTGACGAAGGCGACGAAATATAATAATGATCACTCGTCTTTTTGAGGCGGTCTTGACTAGGCCTGATATCCGTGCAACAATCGATCATCAATTAATTGAAATTAGGCTTGCCCCTGGAAGACTTGCTTTCCATCACGGCTCCAGTAAAGGCGTCATCGGTCTCAGTGAGCTCGTCTCGGAGTCTTTACTAAACAAGCGTTTTCACCACACATCAGCGATTTATGCACTCATTTCAAGGGGGAATAAGAGGAGAGATCTTGCGTCAATGAACTTCACATGAGCGATTTCGAGCATTACTGGAGTAGAGTCCAGCAGCAGACTTAAACGAAGACGGTAGAAAGGAATAGATCGGATCTAACTCTATATTTTGCCATATCTTCGCGTTGTCTTTTTGAAAACCAGGCCTATTGAACCGGGGGGGGTCATCGGGTGGTGAAGGACCGACGGAGCGAGAAGGTATGAGTGAGGGAAAAGTCCTCCCATTAGTTCTTCAGCACCGCTTCGCACCTTTACTGCTTTACTTACTTCAAGTAGAATAGAAAAGGTCTCTTTTTCTTATAGGTAAGAAGAGTAGCTTTCTGTGAAGTTACCGCCTCCGATCCATTTTCAGTAGCTCAGTACTGCTTTAATCATGACACCACCACCGGAGATCGTGGCCGGCCACCGCCAGGGACGTGATCACCGCATCTTTAATCATGTCAAAGAGAATCCTGTACCCGATTCCGGTCACCAAATCGTCCCTGAAATGGAAAGGGTGCTGAAGAAAGAGAGCAAACCCTAACTACATCTCGGAGTTTATCCTGTACATGTTGTACGGATAAAGATTCACCAAGAAAGACGAGTTGATGTCGTCCAAGAACTGAAGCAAGGGCTTGATTATGAGCTCGCCGAGCGGTTCTTGGAACGTGGCGGAGGACGGCGTCGTGATGATGTTGACGAAAGAGAAGGTGGTGGAGACGGAGATCTTCTTGATCCCGAGGTGACGGAGTTCCAGGTGTACATTCCTGATTGCGGGTAGGAGCTCTTTCTTCCTTATTTTCAGATAAAAAAAAGATTGTAGATCAATGTCACCTACGCCAAACAAATCGACTACGTTCGGACTCCGGAAGCGAAGGCGGAATGCCAACAGGTAGTAACCAACGGAAGAGTTATCCTTTCTCTTTACTACGCACGAAACGGAATAGCTACCCCGCTACGCCCTTTTCTTTCATTATGAGCAATAGATCAGGTGGGGATTAATTCGTACGGCAAGTAAGACACCTAACGTAGCGGACCAGTATTATCTCGCATCGGACATGTTGAGTTGGACGCTTTCCCAGTAGATGCACCCCACTTAATAGTGCAGGTGCTTATCGGTCGCTACCACACAGGCATTGTGCGAGCAAGGTTCAAAACACTCTTTATAATCCGTCTTTCTATCAATCGAGAAAAGAACCAAGCTAAAGCTTGCCTACATCCCGTCATTCAAGGCCGACACTTCTCAGTCGAAAGGCTACTTCCTTCCCCCCTCCCAACCCGATAATAAGTTTTCCTCCTTTTAGAATTGAAAGGGAGACTCTTTGCTCTAAAAACGACTTTTGGTTGTTGGCTTCCTGAGCAGCTGGTAAAAAAAAAGATATGTCAACAAGCTCTCCTCTCCTGTTTGTTGTGTCTAAATAATTGATTTTTATATCAGTCCCCGTTTTTTTTCTCAGTCTTTATACTCATCCTTCAGCCGTTGATAGCGACAGCACGATATAGACTGGTATTGGTCAGTCCACTTCATATCGTAATCGGATTGTGAAGCGCCTAAGCTAGCTGTCTTTTAAGCTTTATGGAAATCCTTCGATCAACCTTGACAATCGGCCTGAACAGGCGTTGAATATGCTGCTCACAACTTTGCTCGTGTCCACTATACATACACAATAGGCAAGGCCAGTCCAGTTGTCTTCTCAGTAGTACCAGACCCCCTTGAAAGCCAGCTCTTCGACCATGCCGGGAAATACCCTTACCTTTAGTCCCATACCCTCCCTTAGCCTTTCGTTTTCTGCCTCCAAACACTTGCAGGATACGAGGCAAAAGACTATGGATCGAACTTCTTTCAACACTTAAGAGGGAACCGCTACTGCAGCCAATCCATTTCAAGGTGAAGGCAATGCGTCATGCAGATGCAGACCGATTGGGTTTTCCCCTTTGCGTTGGGGTGATGTTCCCAGGTTTTTCGCGAATGTGAGGTTCAAGTACTGCCATCCTTTGTTGGTCGAGTGAGCTGAAGCTTCTCTGCTTCGAGTAGAACTAAGAGAGATCAACTATATGATAATTGGCAAGATCACACATAGTGACGGTGATAGCTTTCCTCTTGCCTACGAAGCGTCTGGTAAGGACGAGACGTAGACCTTGAATACTTTGCAAGGCTTACCTCTTGCATTCAGGCTTTTGTAGGTGAGAACAATGTACACTAAATCGCCCGAAAGCAAGGCCAGAGTGAGGTTTAACTGATTTTAGGGGTTCCAGGCTCCAGGCTTAAGAGCCGAATTAGCTTAGCCATTGGGATTGGGGTACAGACTTCACTGATTTAGATTCGTAATTAGCTGCAATAAATGCAATAAAAGAATACGCTCTTTCGACAGAGAAGTGAACGACTCCGATCTGCAGATGTTTGAGGGGTGCTAGCTAAGTTAATTAACATCAAGGCATCGGTTGACTCTCTTTCGTTGAGCGGAGCAGGGGAAGATGAACAATGATGCTATAGCTGCTCACCTTTCCGCTATCTGCCTTGTTGTGATAGGGGTACTGGCTTTTCATTCCCACCAAGGAATGTTCATTTACTTATTTAGGGGTTGACTGCCTTACCTTCTATTCTTTAAAGGGCGTTAGCGCTTTCCTAAAAGAATATCCTTTCAAGTAAAAGGGCATGTATCCACTTTTTTGTAAAGAAAGAGGGCTACTTCACCACCCGCTACTAATAATCGAAAGGGTTCACAGCGAGAAAAGTCACTAATGACGGAACGTTTACGCCGGAGGTCTTTGTCTCCATGGAACGAGTATTCACTACCGCTTACAGCGCCTTCATTCACTCGTGAAGCTACTTCGGAACTGTTTCGCGGACACGTGGAGTCGAACGTCTCTCTACAATGTACCGTAGGTAGACTGATTATTACTGATTATTTCCGGTGCTTTAGTGGTTTAGAGACAGTTCTGTTGCTACCAATTTCTTTGTTTGTAGTCTAATAGATCTCCATTTGATAGCGGATCTAAATCCGGTTTGTGTTCCGCAACAGAAAGAGGTTTTGTTCTGCCGAGAATATTTACATATGGAAGCCTCGAAAGGCATACGAGTGCGCCTCTCGTAGACGAGTACCGACTCAGTCCGCTCCTACTGAAAAGAGTATCAGCTGGTCGTAGTGAGCATCCCGGGACGGACAAACGGGAACTCTTCCCCTTGGGTTTGGTTAACGCTGGGCACTCATAAGGCTTCCCTTGCACAAGTTCAGCCACACCTCTTCGTCTTCAGATTCAGAGGTCGAATCATACTCGACCCCAGCTATTTCGTTACTTGGATCCTTGTAGTAAGTGCCCTTGGATGAAGTCCTTCTCTCTTCCTTCAGCAACCGCTCATAACTAGCTGTTCTAGTGGCCAGGTGGAACAGATCGGTAAATTCTTGCCCTCATATTGAAGTTCAGACCTCTCAGAGCCAAACTAACACACGTATTTTCGGTATTTATTTATGGGTGAGGCGCAGTTCTTATTTGTTTCCTCCGTCCCAAACAAAGAAAGAACACGGATTTCATCCAAGGTGCCAGCACAAGAAGATCTTTCTTTTAGCCGCGTCAAGCTGATTGATCTGTTCTCCACTTGTCACTGTAACCGTAAAAAAAAGACCATAGAATCACCCAACTTCATTGATTGCTAGCAGTAATATTCAAGTTAGGTTAGCGCTTTTCCCAGACCTGGAGATTTTTTAGTTCATCCTCTGCAAAGTCCTATTCCAGGTGGGGAATACGAGCATATCTTTACTTATAAGTAGTCTTCCACTTTATTCCAGGAAAGCCTTTCTCCGAGCAGCTAAGCTAGTTCATCCGCATCTGTTGTCGTAAAGTAGGTCTTGGTCCTTGAATCAGTCCGGAGTTAGCATGTGATTAGTTCGAGGCGCTAGCTTTACTAGTTGGAGTCGGAGTGGTGACTTTCGTTCTTTGGTGCTTTGTATCCATTTTTGTTGAAGGAAGGAATAACGATTGGACTGCTCCCCCGGGGAAAAATCTTCACTAAGAAGGCTAGCCTAGCGAATTCTGGATTCACTTCTTTTTTGAGTGAAGTGCACACCCGCGTAAATGGATTTAGGGGATTCATCCTCTCAGTTCCATCTCGCATTGATCAACCTCCGCCACCATCTCCCTTCATGTGCCTCGTCCAGAGAAATAATATGTCTCAGCCCAAGTCCCCCCATGCTCTTGGGTTTGAAGACTTCCTCCAAAGCAAGTGGACACCCGCCCTTTGCTTCCTCTCAACCTTTATAAAATAAACGTAGCTCAATCCGCAAGCCGGAACTGGGGCATGTCAAAGACGTTTTCCGCGTTATTACAGTTAACCCATGAGGACTATGAAGCTTCCCCAAACCAATGGGAATGGGCAGCGAGTGAGTACAAGAAGTACAGGGGCCACCTCACCTATCCGTCGCTGATGCCAAATCAAAGAAAGAAAATAATCTGTCTTTGCGCCTTTTACTTGACGCAAAGGGCCTTCCTAATTGAACTTTCGAAATTCTTCGAAGGAGCCAACCAATCATGAGATAGATGGTCGCAACATGCGCTCTTTTACATAATTACAAAATTGCGAATATCCTCCTATCGCCTCCCCCCTAAAATCCCCAGGCCCAAAGAGATAGGGCAACTCCGTTTTTGGGGTATCGCCCAGGTCCTGAATCAAAGAGCTGGATCTCATAAAACACTTTGATCATTACAAAGGCATACCTCACGCGCTCTGGCCATAAAGCACCTGGTGACATGTGCCACCCCTTTTCATGAGTTCACTTCACCAGAGCCGCAAAGCCAGAGAACTCAAACTGGAAGGTAGGAAAGAAGACGAAGTCTTAATCCACTTCAACTAAATCTTGTCTCCCGTCTCCCACGTTATCCCCTTTTCCACAGGGGATACTGGACAGCCAAGGTAAATAACGATCTGTCAACGAGCCTTTCAGCCACCCCATCAATAAAGCGAACTACCGTTTGTTATTATTGTACTACTGGCGTGACCATAAAGTAAGGCGTGACCATAAAGTAAAATGTACTTTTGGTCTTTTTTTTGTTAAGACAAGACGACCCGCCGAAAATGTTGATAGATAAAGCCAGCCTGACTAACCTATTGCAAGCAACCTCATCATCACGCTTCTGAATTTGATATCTATGAAAGGAAGGTATGATGCGCGGAAGGCCCGGCCTTGTTAGGAAAATGGAGGTGGAGCAGAAGGGAAAACCTTTTTCAATTAGTCTCCATTCGACTATTTCACTAAGAAAGAAAAGATGTGACCTCGACTTTACGCCTCCCCTAGCCTAGCCCCAACAATGTGCACAGGTCGACCCCCTAAGAGCAGCCTTTAGGCATAGTTCCCATTCTGATATTAGATAGATGATGAAAGGTCGTTTTTTGTTCGTAGTTTGGGGAGCCCAGCTTATCTTATGTCGGTATGGCCGGTGTGGTCCGTTAGCTGGTAGGGGCTCATGGATGCCGACAAGGAGTTCTTTAATTTCACTTTAGGTATTACAAGCAACCTCGATTTCAGCAAACCTCGTCATCCCCTCTTAGCCCAGCGGCGAATTCGACAAATGCACGCTCACTCAGTAGCCGGATATAAATCCAATTGGTGGGGTAGGGGCGAAGTTTTGGACATTTTCCCCTTTTAGCATGTAGGTAAGGCGAAGAATCCATCCCTCGTACGAGGAAAGCATTCGGAAAAAGCAGGGCGTTGTAGCTTCCCTTCCTTCCTCAGGTGAATGTGCTAAGGTAGGCCCTTTTCCCATTCGGGAGAGTCATTTTATATACTCTAACTATCTTTCTTTTCACAGTAGTAAATCCTTGCATATCATTCAGTTCCAGCAATAAAATTCAGAGTGATGCAGCTGGCGCAGAAGACGTCGTTCATTACCTTATCAGATAGAGCTGACGGAAAGACCACTTTGGTATCGATTCTGAGAAGACGCCCCACTGGCCAGTTGCCACGGTGAGAAAAGAAAACTACATGAGGTTCGCCGAGGGCGAGAGGAGGCAAATCACTGAGATTTCCGTTGTAAGGGACGAGACAAAGTCTTCTTCGGATGATGCTTGAACTTCACTGTCTTCTCGAAAGAAAGTTTAGTCATCCAGTTAAAGATAGGAGTGGATATTGCACAGCAGATGTTGAGGTTGTAGATCAATAGCAGCGGATTTAGTTCAATGCCATTTGAATGCCTCCCACGCTTACTTCATGCCAAAGCTTCTCGTTCGATCCCGCGTAGAAGAGGACTTCTTCTATCTCCTTGCTATCTCCATTGGCTGGGGAAGATTATTCGGACGGATACAAATGAACGAGAAATCAACCTCGATCAATTCATGCTGCAAACTCTTTGCATTTATGATTCAATAGGGCTATCCGGATATCTATCTGGGGCTATAACCGATTCCTCGGCTAGTGGCATGAACCATGGAATCCGGTAAGGTTTTCGGGTGCTTAGATCGGCCGATAGAAATCCTTTTAAGTTCCGAAGGAGGGAACCTCACTTCAAGCTGGATAAAGCAAGGCAATGAAATTCTTTCACTAGTCTCAGAAGCTCTTTGAGAAGCTGTTGAGAGTAAAGAGGAATGCCTTTTTCCCCGGATAATGACGCCAATTCTCTTATTCAACTATATAGCTTACTCGAAGGTTAGCCCCCTCTGCTAGCCTTGAGGGAAGCGAAAGAAGTCAGGCAAGTTCAAGTTAAGTTGACTATTGCTTTTTGGCAAGCGGGAGGTACAAGTAAGTGTCGCAGATCAAATTGTCGGCAAGCAAGCTCATAATAAACCTACTTTCCGGCTTAGCTAGCTTACCCCGTGTGGGAAGTTGAAATGTTTTGCAGGTGAGCCAGATGGCCGAGTCTACCTCTGCTCCTTCACTCACTGAATCGAACTAAGAAGATTTGGAGTAATGAAAGTATGCCACGGGCATTCTTTTCGATCTCGGTAGACTGAACACCAACTCAATCTCGACAAATTGAAAAGTGGAATAGCGAGTAAACGAGTGAATGTTCAAGTCGGATAGCATTTCTCTACGCGTTGATCCGACCTACCTTTCTTATCTTATTCAATTTATAGAATTTATAGTTAGATGGAATTATCTGCTCACGCAGCTCCGGTTTTGGGAGTGAAAGTGCCTTATGGGAAGTGAATTTCCAATTCAGCGGAATAACAAAGGGCTTATTATAAGGCGAAAGACAAGGGTAGGGGCGTCAGTTTGGATGTGAAAGGTAGTTCTTTCGGCCGCGGCTCGAAGATTGATTCCGCGGATAGGATGAGTGAAATTGTGGACAGGTAGTGCCTGAAAAGCAGAAACAGAGATTTCTGAATCCCAAGGGCGAGTTCCCCGGGAGAGCCCGCCAGTTGATGAAAGATTTGAAAGCGCACTTCAAGGCCACATCGGGATCGGGAAAGGAAGCTGGAAGACAAAAAAAACAAGGGCTTTCCCGACATCGAGACTTTGATCTTAGCCTTAGTTGCGAGTGTCACTTCAGCAAGTCGAGTGATGGCTTTTCAAAATTCGATAGCCCCTGTTGCCGCTGTTGGTGGGGCCCTTTCTATTAGTAAGTAGCGGAAGAGCTGCTTTAGGGATCTCTGTTTATACTTTATCCGAATTCTTTAGCTGAAGGTGTTGGAAGCAACTCAACCTAGCTCTTTTAGACAGGTATGAATCACCTGAAACTAGTGTGTGAACAGATCAGCTTTAAGCAATAAGCTGGATATGAGTGAGCCTTTATTTAGATCCTTCTGTCAAGTGGTCTCAGTTGGAGATGGGATTGCACTCGATCAGAAAGGCAACCTGAAAGTGAAATAGCTTATCTAACTTTAAAATTTCATGGTCTGGAGTACTAAAAAAGAGATGTACTTCTTCTAATCTTTGTTTGCAGGCGACGATATGCTTCTTTCCTCCACCAATCCAATGAAAGATTATACCTTGAATGGCATTCAAGGGCCAGTTTTCCTATCTATTTGAAATCTCGATACCTTCTTTCTTCTTTTAAGAGAAAATGAAATAGGGATTCCTTGATCCAAAACCTCAAGGAAGTGGTAAAATCCCAATAACCTAACTTAGTCAAATTCTTCCTAGCTCTATTCGATGAGAAAGAGTCGCTCTTCAGAAGGTTGTTCTCTAGACAGCTACAAAGATAACTAGAGTATAACTGCCCCGATTCTTCAATTATGGAAAAGGAAGCCTACACTACCTTTGGAACTCTAAAAGCTAATAGCTCTTGGCTGCCTACCTCTTGTTCAGACATCCGATTTAGAAAGAAAGCTCTTTGGTTCTTTACCCGCTCATACCTATTGTCTTCTTAGCTATTTCCTTTTCTTTACTAGCTCCTGGGTGTACTAGCTCATATCTCTTAGCTGCTCTAGCCAATCCTTATCAATCCCTAGAAGAGTAGCTTATAAGCCTTGTAAATTTGATTTTTGGCACCCTTTACAGACAACTAGAAAGAAAAGATAGTTATTTGACTAAGACAGGCAACTCGGAGAAGCTGCTTGTACTCTTTACGAGAAGAATCCGGAATCCGACTCTAAAAGGACAGGGCTTGAGACCCAAAACGAAAAGCAAGGAAAAGAGAGAGACAGACAAAATGCAATAAAAGTTTAGTGCTGGCTACTGGCTAGGCGAGCTTTCCAGTTGAGAAGTTTCATCTAAGGATAGAGCCCATAAGGCTTTGCCTCTTCTTTGTACATAAAGCCTTGCGGATGCTTTCGCGCAACTTCACCAGATAGATCTATAAATGATCTAATAAAAAACCTTCCTGACTTCGGACTAGCTCACTCAAGAACCCGTACACGCCTTCCCTCGAACTCAAATGCCAAAGGAAAAAAAGCATAACTTGAAGTAGATCCATACCAGGAACTAAAATGTACTCTTTTTCGATGCAAGAAGAGTGCAAAGATCTACCCTCAAGAACTTGTGCTACTCATGTTCTTTGCTGCTTTCTTACTTAGATTTTATATAATTATATTATTTAATCAAGCCCTGTATGATATTACTCATCGGGTCAGTATGCTTTTCTGCTCATCAAGCTAATCAGTAGCCTGCCTGACGAGGGCTAGGCTAATTTCCACTCTTAAGCAAAGCGCAAATCTCTTCTAAGCCCTTAGCCTTCTAACTCTTTGAAAGAAAGTCAACCTCTTTCAGACTTTAATATGGGAGAAAGATTCATTTTCTCATCCCAAGGGAAAATGAATGGGAAGGGGGCGTCTTAGCTACCCTTCAGGCTAATTATAATTATAAGAATAGGATGACTTACCTTTACTGTAAGGCTTTTTGGAAGCCTGCTCCGAGTAAACTCGCGATTCTTTCTTTTAGGCAGACAATTCTCTATATCCACTATATCGAGGAGGGAATTCCTTCATACTACCACAGCTTCAGCCGCTGCAGCAGTATCCTCATCAGATACAGATTCAGATACTACTCTTTGCGACATATGTTTAACTAGCCTTCGGGTGGAAAAAGATTAGCAGTTAAAGGAGCCGCATCCAAAGCAATGAAATTGTGTTGCGGAAATGAGTATACTCTTGTGGTAAATTTACTTGTATTCAATCAATTAGGTAACTCTTAGCAAGTGCTACGAGTGCTTCGTACTATATAGGAAAGTATGGGAATTTTTCCTCTTCTTTATATATATCACAATTTTTTTTTTACTTGTCTGCTAATCCTTATGCTCTAACTAGTCTTAATATTATAGCAGCAAATTACAGGAAGAAAAGAAACCTAAGAAATAACTAAAAAAGAAAGGGAAATAAGAGGGTTTTTTTATCCTTACACTATTTGATCAAGGAGAAGGCGGGGGACCAGTAAAGCATCAACCATTTAAACGGATCCATCTTTTCTTAGTCCGATTCTTATATGTTGGGTGCCTCTTCCGCAGATTCGGATTAGTGACAAGGGACCTAGCTAGGCTCCTTGTCTTTACCCCAGATAGATCCCTGCCCTTTCGATCTTACTTATTGACTTATTCTCTAATCCACCTCTGGGCATATTCCTTCCACTAGGGTTGCTTCATTCTGACCTATCTCAACACATCTAAGAGCCTATTGAAATTCAATCAATGGCACAGCGTCCGATTCGATCACTCTATCGAGTAGAAGTACAGGGATGATTCAATCGATTCCTAAGACCTTGAAGGTAAAACAATCGAACATCAATCACTTCACGGACGCTATTGATTGAGTAGCCAACCCCGAAACGCAAGAATCAAGGGGAGCGAAGCGATCGATCTTGTTTGACTGAGGTGCTCACTGGGTCTTTCAGATTGGTAGCTTCTTTCCCGTTTTGGTCCGTGTCGAAGAGAAATATCGAACCTATCAATGCCCGACCCTAGATTTGAATGAAGCAGCCCGGAGCCCTATTTTGGTTATGGGTATCGTGTAGATCGAGCCAAATCCAATATTAAAGACATTTGCGCACCAGCCTAAGGACCGACCCTTCTCTTCTATCTATACGTGGGATACATTCCCTACTGCCTTCTTCCCAAGAAATAAGCATCGAAGGCCATTAAAAGCCATGGTACTGAGACCCACCGCTCACCCAACTCAGAGTGCGTGGTCGAATTCCTAGGACGGGCCACACCACACTTTAGAATGAAGAATGCAAATTTCGAGCCTTTCCACGGGATTCTCCTTCTGCTTTCCGAGGCTTATTTCTCTAAGAGCGCAGAAGGGGCCCAATTATGCACCTGGCTGCCTTATTGCAAAACCCATCCATCGGTATACGAAATACAAAGAAAGGCGGTTCTGTTTATTGAAGAAAGTGTTTCCTGGGGGCATTCCGTATTAATTAGATAGAATGAGGGAAGCCTACTTTGATCTTGTTCTAAAGTTCGCCCATTAGTACGACTTTAAGAGCCAGGCCAAACAACAGGCTTCTTTTAAGAATATAAAGCCCTTTCCCTATCTTCCTTATCCGCACCTATCTACTCTTTTCTTTGGAATGGAAGGTTCGGCTATTCAAATCGTAAGCATAGATTTTTAAATAGATAAGTGGAAGGGTTATTTTGTTCTATAAACCTCGCAGAAGCGGGAGAGGTATAGAATAGATCTCCCTACCTTTTAGGGCGAGCTGCTCTCATGAGAATCAGTCCTATGCTTCTCTTCTATTAGCGCAGCAAGCTTGGCTTGGGAAGCCAAGTCCTGTCGCATACAGGTGTATACTCTTTATTATGTAGGATAGAGAGTGACACCAGCGAGTGCGAGTGAATTGAGCGAGGACACCTTGCGAATAAGGTGTCCGAAGCGGGAAGTCATTAATTCCTCTATTCTAGTGGGAGTGAGCGAATGAGAAAAAGAATGAGCGCCATTTACTACATTAACATCAACAATTTCTCTTATCTTATTGATAACGCTCTGACGTACGTTTATATTCTTTCGATCCTATTCCCCCCGAAGTAAAGCGCAAAACCTCTCCGGAAGCCCATGGGAAATATCAAGATTATACTAAGACTGGTTTAGTTGAGTGAAACGACTGCTTGGTCGAGCCAAAACTTTCCTCTCGCTTTGCTTTCCTAGCAACTCTTTGCCCCTCCCTTTTGTCTTAGTCGATTCCCTCCTCATCTCGAAGTCTCTGGCATTCTCGTCGGTGAAAGCGTTTTTGACTACAAATGCGTTGGGTCCTTCTTCTGTTAGTACGTTTATGCTTCTGTCGATTCTGGGTTGAATGAAGAATTCATTTTCGTGGATCTGACGGTATAGTATCCCGCGGTAATATTGAATCTAAGTGTTGTTTGAGTCTCCTGTTGATGCAAGCCCACAGCGTTGCTATCACCCTGCTCTCTTTGAGTTCGTGAATGTGTTGTTGAAAATGCATTAGAATAAATCTTTCCGGTATATTGATTGAGCGTGGTAGTTGGTTGGCGATGAGTACGACAGGTACGTTCCTTTTTTTTGTGGAAGATCTGCGCATCCTTCGAGAAAAGTGTACACTTTTTTCCAGAAAGGATTTTTAGTAGACTTTTTTTTAGCTGATGAGGAGAGGAGCGAAGGCCACAAGACCGCAGGGAGAGGCCTAGAAGCTTAACACCGTACGAGGTACGGAGTTCGCTTAAGACTGAAAGGAGAGGCCTAGAAGCAGCTCGACCACCGGGAGAGGAGCGGAAGCAGGGGGGGCAAGCTCCGCAGGTGGCACCTGCCGTTGATGAGAAGGCCCAGCGTGGTCGACGACCAAGGGCGGTAGATTATCCTGACCCGGGGTTGGAGCCGACGGGGTAGAGGCTCGGCTTGACAGAGGAGGACAGTGTGTACCCTCAGAGGCAGATCTGCCTCATAAAGAGTAGTAATGTTCCGGGGTCTCGTCCTAAGATGAGATTTCCCCCTCTTCCACTTGATGTGGATTACCGAGAAAAATGCTATTAGCAGAAAAGAATTTTCAAAGCTCACTCTGGGGATGGTTGGTTTCGACATTCAACCCCTTGGCTCGGGTGCAGTTTGAGGAAAACTCCGTAGAGATCACTGCTGATCCATTTGTGAAAGCTCTTTTCCAACTAGTCCATCCCATTGAATTGAATGAAAGACTATCTCGACTCGACCCTTCACTACACGTCTCTTTGCTTTCTATCTCTTACAGACAGAATAGATGAAGGTAGTCTTTCCTTAGATTGAGAACCTTTTCCCTTGTAGTTTGATTTCCATACAGAAGAAATTTCTTTTTAGAGGATCCCTCTTTCTCGCTCAAAAAGAGCTCGGAACCTAGCCCGAGAGAGAAAAGCGTGCATTACGAGTACTGCCCAGATCTTCTCAATACAAGATTGAAAAGGAGGGGGTCTTTCTTCTCAAGTAGTAAAGAAGGACCGGGCCTTCTTTCTTTAGTAGCGAGTATAACTTGATTGACAGATATGGAGTTGAAACTGCATTTATTGTCACCATGACCAGCCCTGACTTGACTGGTGGGAGAAAAAGTCTCAGCGCAAACTCACTAGACGGACAATCGACCCTAGGGAGAGAAGCTAGCCCGATTCACTAGCCTGGGAACATCACTTCAACTAGTGGCTGGTAGTGGAATTGAAGGAAAGCGGCAGCTAATTGAATGGGTTATGTCGCACCTGATTCATCTTCAACCGAAATGAAATAACATTAATGAAGGAATGCAAGTTTCGTTTTACCCATATCGTCTGTCTTATTTAGACCCTGATCTAAATCTATTAGAAAGGAACTGCCCTACGTTCAAGAAAGACTGTCTGGCTGTAGCCATGTCGAATGGAGAAGGAGAGGATTAAAGGGCAGAGGCACGAAGTTAAGCAGCTTTCCCAACCCAATACATAGGTTAAGAAGGGGAATGGGGCAAGGCCGAGGAACCGCCATCTCTTTTCATTTCGTAGGGTGACGGGTTACTATATGAGTCTTGCAAGGAATCAAAGACCTCTGGATGATGTCTTCGGGAGTTTAGTTCCTGCGATGACCAGTAGCCCTTCCATTTATCGAAAAGGGTCTCGCCAAAGCTTAGGCAAAAGCCCAATCAAACAGAAAAAGCAATGACTATACTTTGAGCCCAGCGAAAGTTTCAGTTTCAGGCAAACAAAAGGCATTTTAGGTTAGGAAACAGTCATTCATGTAATGTCCGCCTAGAAGTTCAAGATAAATTCATTCTTTTCAGGTCAGAATCTGATTCCCTCAAGTGGTATACCCAACTGACATGTGATATTGTATTTTAGAGATTGTCTCGGGGAAGAAAGGAACTGAGAGAACAGAAGAACTTGATCTTAAACAACCATATGCTATTTGAATATCTGCTTTTGACTTTGAGGGAAATGAGAGCATTGACATGAAATCTGGCATATTCTCTTACGAAATTGAGTTCTTAGGTCTCAAAGCCTGATTGATGCGTTGTTACATCCACTGACTAAAAGAACTACCCTTTTGTAAAGAAATTCCAGGTAAAGTCCATTTTTGTTCAAATCTCTAGTGTAGTGGCTGGCTGCTTCCTCTACAACTACATCATAAGAAGAAGGCAAAAGGGGAAGGCGAACCCGAAATCCGACCTGGCTGACTTGATTGTTTGTTGAGCTTGCCTTGCCTATTTCCTTGCAAGCAAGTGATTTCATACCTTGTGTTCTACGCTTTAACTGGAACCAGTGCTTTTAGAGTGACTTTCCCAACCTAGGCTAGGAGAAGGCAGTAGGAAAGTCTTGGTTTCTGGCTAAGACATACGATCGATCAGGTGAAAACGACTTCTAAGAAAGGTTTTTTCCTTCTTTGCGGCTTCTTTGTTTTCTTTAATTTAATTACAGTAAGAAGTGGTCCCTCATCTCGCTCTTGGTTAAGCGGATTAACGCTTTAGGTAGGATGGCTGTTTACTGCGCTTTACTTAAAGCAGGCATCCACTTGTCTGATGCAGTATTATGCTGTACAAGACCCAGGCTTGCCGCAGAAGTTGTCTGTTCCCGTTTTCCTTACCAGGAAGGGTCTGCCTAGGATCATTCCTCCTTTTCATCTAAAATGGATAAGCACGAGGGATGAGAGGGCAGATATGCTAGTGAAGTTTTACTTATCGGTATTCTCTTTAGCTAAGGTTATTTGCCATAGGTAACTGGGTTCACCAAAGGCTGTTAGGCCCCCTTCATAAGTGGTTGATGGATGTTCTCCGTCAATTACCTATGGATGGCACATTTAACCAAACAGCGCCTCTGAAGCGCCTAGTTGGCTCCCAAACGGTGTACTCCGTGGATCAAGTCGAGGCTAGTTCCATGTAAGTAAGGTATTCGGGTAAAGTGACCTTACGGGACGTAGCTACACTTCAACACGAACCAGGGTTCAACCTAAGAGAGCTAGTCCTCACCCGACTTATAGACAAGATATTGAAGGCTGGCTATTCGTGACCGCAGGGCGATCAGCAGTCGGCCCCTCATTTCCGTTTGGAATACAGGAGGATTCCTATGGGATTTACGGGAGAAGAGGTGGCAGGGGGTGCCTACCCTCTTAGAGTTCAGTACCGTGGGAATGTGATTAGGAGTCACATTTAGTTAGATTGGGTAACTTTCTCTATAGTTGCCACCTTTCCCATTTCGTCAGCCAACAAGAATCCCCCTTGGTCATAAGTAAACAAGGGAACTAGCACTAAGCGACTAACAGCGGAGGAAAGACCCGCATAGAAGATAGGCGTATACCTCTGTACATAGCATCTGGTAAGGACGTTATGTACCACAACTATCATACTTCAAGAATTCCCTAAGAGAAGAAACAGTCTCTCTTCTTTCTTTCTTCTAGGCGTAACTAACCCCCCTTGCTTGGTCAGGGAATCACGCGCTTCTTCTCTTGTTAGAGGAAGCCCTGGTTCAAAGTCTTCTTTATGTTACACGTAGCAACTCTTCTTGTTCAATCCTTTAATCGGAACGACGAGAGAGTGACTAAGCCGAAAAGGCCAATAGCATTTTCTCTAGCAAGTGTATTCAAAATACCACTATATGAGAATGAGATAAAGCCTCAGCTTTTTTCGCCGTTTGTTTACACCTTCCTTTTGAACTCAGCTTTCACGTCTTTCATCCTCGATTGAGCTAGTCACTGGCGAACGCTTCCAAAAGAGACCTACCTCTACTCTAAACAAGAGCCTTCGGGTATCAGACTAGCTTAAAAACGTAGTACGTAAGGATATAGTTCCTTTCCTCAAAACCAGTCATCCGAGTGGGGCCCTGCGACATGTGCCATATTTAGGTTGCTTGCGACTGAGACTTTTAGGGATTATTTCAATCTTCCCTTAATTAAGGGATTTAGATAACATCCGGTCGGGAAAGAGCCACTACTTGGTGAAATAATTAATTGAAGGAAAATTATATCCCTCTTCGACATCAGATTCTTATCCTCTTTTCCGGGGGAAATGATGTTTTATTCTCTACGGCCCAAGGAAAAAAGTGGTCTGCTTTATTGAATCTTATTTCAGCAAGGGGTGTCGCTTTCGTTTTCAATAAGGACGTTTAGTAGGAGGTACTTGCCCTTAGAACCATAAACATTTGCGAGTCGCATGAAAGGTGGGTAGGGGATCTTAATACTGCCAAAGAGCTCGAGTAGATTCATGAATGTCCTGGAATTTCAGTATGGGCTTAACAGGTCGAGAGAGTCTTATGCCGCGCAATCTCTTGCCGAATCTATTTATACTATGTTAATTATACTATGTTAAATCCATAACCCGAGAACACACATTTGCGAATCCGGCCCTCTTTCGTTCGTCGTGATTGCTCTGAAAACACCCCCTCTCACTCAGGGGTAGCGATCAGATCTTCCTGCTTCAGCGGTTACGAATGGCGATTCTTACCACTTTGAATGCTGTTTTCTTTCGCTTTGTTTTGGCTTCCATCCCTGAGCTTTAGCCCTTGCTTTCTTACGAAGAAGAGGCTTTCTCAGATCATATGGGGGAATAAGACTCAACAACCGGTCGTTCAAGTTCAAGAAGCAAACCTAGAAAAAGGGAAAAGTAAAAGACTTGGAGAAAGAAATAAACTTGGAATTTTGGCATAGAAGAAGAATTCATCCATATAAGAAACAAAGAAAAAGATTTCGTGGGGGTGGCGCTGGAGTCAGATCAATCCGACGCGGGATCTATAGGCTCCGAATATCCAGTTTAGGATCCCCTTCTATAACGGGAAGCCATTGGATTGATTAGCCCAATTGGTCGTCTAGATCGTACCTGCGGAAAGATTAGGTGGACCCCTATACATTCATTGATTAGACCGAAACCAATCGAAGCGATCGAGCTACCCGCATTTTTGTTTTGCTTTATCAAGCAGGGGCTTAGCCGCTTCTTTCTATTATTTCTTATATTTATGGCAGCATTGGGAAAAAAAGAGACAAAACGTCGAATGTTTTTCCTATTTATGTATTTGGAAAGTCTATACTTAACACACCGACTCAATTGGAAGCTGAATCCTCACAGGGTTCGAAAGTGAAGGTTTCAATCATATTTCTAACACTGAAAAAGGCATAACATTGATTTACACTCGATAACTAAAATCCAAATTGGCAAATTCTTCATTGTTTGATTCACCTACGCGTGATACTGATCTTAGCATACCAAGGGGCTGACCTTCCTATACGAGACGAAGGCTAGGGATGAAATGGCAAGTGCCGCATCTCCTTCCACAGCGGATGATTCATATCTATCTCTATCTTCAGACTTGGGCAAAACGAAACTTCTATGCGATGAAACAAAGGAACAACATTCATTCCCTAAAGAAAATGAAAATTTCACAACCGAGATCGCAAGCATGGATCAAAGACGGAATCTCCTCAAAAAGAAGCGCTATCGATACAAAATGCTATAACGATTCACTAATGGAAGTCTTTCGATGATCCAGCTACTCAGACTGGACTCCTTTACTTAGTGGGTAGGAATGAAAGATCGAGTTAGTTATTCACAGAGCTACCACCCGGACTCTTACTGTAGTCTCATTTCCAGTATCCTATAAAAACAAGTCCGTTTTTATATTCCTTATAGCACGGGTATAGATTACCTCACGGGATGAACTTCAAAAGTTATATTAATACCAGAATCGGGTGTTCAAGTCATTATCTCAAGCTTCCGGCAACCACTTATCCCAAGGTAGGTGGGAAATTCATTCCGGATGGAGCAAGAATATTCAATTTCGATTTTCTATTTATAGGCTTCGGCAAATGTTTCCACATCTCGGATCCTGGGTTCACACTCTAGGAGTCCTTTTCTTCGGGAAGTGACGGATCAATCTTTCATTGAAGAGAGGAATTGGCACATTAGAATCAAAGATGAGCCGGCTTCCTTATTATTTTCTCACTGGCATTGTAAATGACTGGAAATGGCAGGGCAAAGACGAGTAGGGGCGGATGAAGATAAAGAAAGAGAATCCGCGGACATAAATAAGGAATAGCCCTAGATAGAAGGGAAGAATGTGGACAGATAGAACCAAAGAGGAGCTTTAGCCAAAAGACTAATAAGGAGAGGAGCGAAAGCCAAAAGAGTGACAACTATCGGAGCGAACCCTTGCTTATTGACCCCTAGATCATGAAGAAGGTGTCCCCCACACCAGACCGGAATCTACATCCCGATTGGGAACCACAAAAGTGATTCTCAATGGCTAGTTGAGAAAAAGCTTCTTGGTCACCACAGAAGCAGAACAAAAGCGAGCAGTGCACTATGGCATGTCATTTCGCACTTCTCTTAGGAGATTGATAGTTAGAGAGAGAGATCACTCAACAATGCAGCCGTAATCTTGTATACGAAAGCACCAGACGTTTTTCTCCCTTGCAGTCAAAAAAAACTCTCCAGTCACGGGTTGGGTTGCCCTATGTATACCTTGTGCCACGTTTCTTATTGAAAACCCACACCCTAAAGAAGACTTTCGGCAGCTCGTAGCTATTGTATGCTTGGGGATGACGAGATATTGATTGCACAGTAGTTAGGAGCGAGGACTTAGACCAGAGGAAAGGTAGCGAAGTGAATAGTTTCGTAGCCAAGTGAAGTGCCAACTTCTCCTACTCTTTCTTAAGCGCTGGTTCTGCTTTCACTAAAGGGCAGACTAGCGGAATAAATAAAGGCTTAGATGAATAGTAGCAGTGGGACTTCTTACTTTACTTGAAGCTTCCATACACTCGAAATGCTTACTTGCTTTTAGCTTTATAAAGGATAGGATAGATCATAATGTACACGTGTCTTATTTTTTCGAGTCGGAGAGCGGGAAAAAGGGGAGGAGTGGCTTGAACACCTGATGAGCTACTTTTATTTCATGGCTATTGTATGCATATACTAGGAAAAGACTCTCATTTATAGGCTGAAAGCAATTTAGGCAGCTTTCTTACTATCCTATTGACGCTCTTACTACCTAACTAAGAGAATGGTATTTACTGAGAGAAGTAGTACGAGGAGCGTTATTGTTGCTGTCTTCTTTTTGGCAGTGGGATAGGGAAACTGTGAGGACTGAACTTTCACTTTTGCAACGTTTTTTTTTTAAAAAAAAAATGCAATCCTGCTGACTACAGCATTCTCTGACTGAATTATGCTGAAACTTCCACACTTCAAGCAGAGTAATTTGTCTTCTTGTTCGGCTCAAAAACATACTTGATCAGCGAGTCCTTGATATGCAGCAATTCCGGGAATTCTGCCTGAAACTTGGAGGCGTCCATCTCATTGTTGCTTCTAGGAGCAACGATAACCTTGGCTTGCTCTTCAAGGGTGAAGTTGACCCAGGTGAAGTTCGGGTCAATGTAGTTCTTGTACATTTCAAGGATCTCATTGTGGCTCACCACCCCTGGGTTGGTGAAGTTCCATATGCCCCTGAGATTCCGCTTTGCCATCTCGATGGAAATGGGTAGGAGCTCATCCTTCATGGTCATGCTGTTGGGAATGTTAACCACCTTATTATAGCGAGAGATCTTTGTGATGAAGTTTCGGGGGTTGTTGAGGTCAGAGGATATGGGCATCCTGACCCTGAGGGTGCAAACATTGTCGTATTCTTTAAGCAGATCCTCCACCATTGCTTTGGTCTTCGAATGGAAAGATCCAGTGAAATTGGGTTTGTCTTCCTCCTTGAAGCCAATTCCGGAACCCAGTGGATGGGTATCATCATATTCAAAAATGCACCCGGTTGCATAATTGATCATAAGAAGCCCATGCTCTTTGCAGACATCAGCTTCAGAGAAATGTCTATCAATGCCAGGCATCATCAACATTCTCGGGTGAGGAAGCAATGCTCCTGAGACATCACCCCACCAGTCAGGGTTACTGGTGTACCACTCCATTGTCTTCCTCAGCCCCTCTTCCCAAGTGGTGCGCTCTGACCATCAACAATTCTTCAGCTTCTGATCGTCAA